TTGAATTCCAATTAATAGTAATCCACGAGGAGTTGGTAATCCATAATTAGAAGCTTGAATACTAAATGCTGTTTTTCTTTTTCTTAACCAATCTTTTAAATTATTTAAACCACCTAGATTTGCAATTTTTTCATTAACTGAAGCATATTCAAGGATTTCTGTTTGACTAATAATTTGTTTTTTTTCACTCAGTAAAACTGCAATACTATTATCATCAATAGTTTTATAAGTTGCAATAATTTTTGAAAGTACTCGTCTTATACGTTCTAATGATAAGCCTTGACAAGCGCTAGTAAGATTTTCAAATAATTGGGAATTAATTTCAATATTCAGTGAGTTAATTAAACGAGTTACTTCTTGACTAATTTCATCTTCTAATGGTAATTGAAATTGTAATACAGTGATTATATCTTGTAATTCTTTTGGTATAGTTATTTCAGAACCAATAATAATTAGTGTTTTTGGCTCTAATTTAAAAATTCGACTAATATTTCGTAATTTTCGTGATATTGAAAGATCAGTTAAAAAACGGTTAAAATCTTTTAATAAAAATATTGCTGGTGTTTCTTTATTTAAACGTTCAGCAAGTTCAAGTGCTTGTAAAGGATTTTTTTTAGCAAATCCTTCGTTATTTGGATTATTTGTATATCCATCAACAAAATCCCAACTATAAATACTTCTATTTAAATTCGTTTTTCCATTTTTTCGAATTATATATTCTACACGATCTTCTTCAATAGTATTAATATAAATTATTGGATAGCGAGCTTTTAAAAAAAGGGATAATTCATCATTAAATTTCATGAGACAATTTTTTAAAAATTCAGTTTATTAAACTATTATTATATTAATTTTAAATAAAAAATTATTTATTATTAGAGTAATTCAAAATAAATAACTCTAATAATTAACAGTTTAGTGTTTAATAGTTAAATTTTTTCGACCTTTTTTCCGTCTATTTCGAATTGTTTTACGACCTTGAGCAGTTGACATACGTGCTCGAAAACCTGATAATTTTAAAATCGAATAACGACCTTTATTAGAAAGTGTATGTTTTGTCATAATAGTTAGTTTAAAATTAATTTTTTTTATAAAATAGATAGCCTTAGTAGATCATAAATTACTAAATGTCTAAGTACTTCTTTACGAGTTTCGAATATATAAAATGCGTCTTGTTTATATTCATATAATGGGTTTTTTTGTCCATATCCTCTCCATCCAACAGCTTCTCGTAAGAGCGTCATTTTTTGTAAATGTTCACGCCAAATTCGATCTGTATTAATTAGAATAATGCTTTTTTCTAAATTTTCAATAATACCATCGCCATATATTGCTAACTCTATTATTTTAGATTGATATGTTAACCAAAATTCATTAAATAAATAAGTTTTTAATTCATCAAGATAAAACTTATTTGTTAAAGAGTTAGAATATTTAATAGAATTTAAAGTTAAGTTTTTTCCAAATAGATTTTCAGTTAGTACAATTGTATCATCTTTTAATTCTAGTAAAATATCTGTAATAATTTGTTCACCATAGCCAAAAATATTTTTCTGAACTGATACACTTTCTAAAATTTTTCGTCTTTCATGATAAACAATATTTCGTTGTTTATTTAAAATATCATCATAGTCAAATAAATTCTTTCGTCCTTGATAAGCACGTTCTTCGACACGTTTTTGAGCAGAATCAAGACTTTTTGTTATGAGATTAGATTCTAATGGGGAATCATCAGAAACTTGTGTTTTCATAAAATCTTGAATTTTTTTTCCACCAAATAGTCTTAATAAATTATCATCTAAACTTAAAAAGAATCTGGATGTACCAGGATCTCCTTGTCTACCACATCTTCCTCGTAATTGATTATCAACTCTACGCGAATCATTTCTTTCCGTTCCAATGATATATAATCCACCTAAATTTTTAACAATCTTATTTTCTTGCTCTTGATGTTTTTTATAATATAAAATTAATTCATTAATTAAAAATCGAATTGAACACTGATATGAAAAAGTTGGTGTTGAAATTCGATCGTTATCTTTTAAAATGCGTAGGACATCAATATCTGATAATTTTAAAAATTTTTCATCTTTGAGTAATGATAATAACACACTGAAGAATTTTTGTGAACTACTTTCAAACTGATTTAGTAATAGAGATTGGAAAAAATTCTTTCTTTTGGAAAAGAAATAATTTTTTGATAATGTTAAAATATCATATAATTTTTTTTGAACTTTAAAATTGATATTACCACCTAGGATAATATCAGTTCCCCGACCTGCCATATTAGTAGCAATAGTAATACTATCTCTTTTTCCAGCTTGGGCAACAATTTCGGATTCTCTTCTAACATTTTCTGGTCTAGCATTCAAAATTTGATATGATAATTTATACTCACTTAATAATTGTGCAAGCATTTCAGATTTTTCAACAGTCGTAGTTCCAATTAAAATAGGTTGACCTGTTAAAGCTATTTTATTACAAGCTTGTGCTATTGCATTCCATTTTGAGAACTGATCTTTATAAATCAGATCAGGTAAATCTTTTCGTTGGTTTGGACGTGCTGTTGGAATTTCTTTAACTGATAAATTATATATTTTTTCAAATTCTATTTCAGCTGTTTTCCCAGTACCAGTCATTCCAGCTAATTTTGGATATAACAAGAAAAAATTTTGATATGTGATAGATGCTACTGTTTCTGTTTTTTGACGGATTGTCAATTTTTCTTTTGCTTCAATAGCTTGATGTAAACCATCTCCCCATCTTCGATCGGGCATAATTCTACCAGTAAATTCATCAACAATTACTATTCGGTTATTTTGAATAATATAGTGAACATTATTGAAAAATAAAGCATTAGCTTTAAGTGCATTAATAATATACGGTATCCAAGGATCTTGTATATCATATAAATCTTGAATACTTAAGATTTTTTCAATTTGTTTACTACCTTGTTCAGTTAAAATAACATTTTTATTTTTTTCATCAACTTTGTAATGAATATTAAGTTCTAAATAATCTGTAATTTCTGCTGCTACAATATATTTTTTTATTGGTGTTGGAATATTATTTGAAAGAATTAATGGTGTTTGGGCTTCGTCAATTAAAATCGAATCAACTTCGTCAATAATACAATAATTAAAAGGTCTTAAAACTACATCACTTAGATTTAATACCATGTTATCACGTAGAAAATCAAATGCTAACTCATAGTTTGTTACATATGTTATGTCTGCTTGATAGTTTTTTCTTCGATCAGATTTTGACATACCCTCTTGAATTAATCCGGTATCAAAACCAAGAAATCGATACACTTGGCCCATGGATACTTGATCACGATTTGCTAAATAATCATTAACAGTAACTATATGAACACCTTTTTTTGTTAAAGAATTAAGAAAAGCTGGCAAAGTGGCTACAAGTGTTTTTCCTTCACCAGTTTTCATTTCAGAAATTTTTCTATTATTTAAAACAAGTCCACCAAGTAATTGGACATCAAAATGACGTAATCCTAAGGTCCGGAAACTTGCTTCTCTTGTCAGTGCAAACGATTCAGCAATTAACGAATTTAAATTTCGATTATCTTTATATTGTTTTTGTAATTTGAAACTTTTATCTCGTAATTCATTATCACTTAATGTTTTTAAATTATTTTCTAAAATATTAATTTGATTAATTAAATTCTGATATTTAACTCCAAGGGAATTCTTTCTAAACAGGTTCTTTAGCATTTTAAAATTACTTAAATGTTTTTAAACAATAATATTTATACGTTGTTTTCCATTCTTATAATCGAATTTAACGATTCCATCTGCTAATGCAAATAACGTAAAATCTTTTCCACATCCAACATTAGAACCAGATCTAAATTTTGTTCCTCGTTGTCTAACTAAAATATTTCCTGCTTTAACTTTTTCACCACCAAATCTTTTTACACCTAATTTTTTTGCATTTGAATCTCGTCCATTTTTTGTACTACCTGCACCTTTTTTATGTGCCATAATTTTTAACTCCTATTTTTAATTTATAATAATATTTTCAATAAGAACTCGTGTTAATTCTTGTCTATGACCTTGTTTTTTTCTAGTTTTCTTTTTAGGTCGCATCTTATAGACAATAGTTTTTTTACCTCTAAAATGTTCTATGATTTTTCCTGTGATTTTTACACTTTTTAAATACGGCTTACCAATTAAAACATCTCCATCATTATTGAATAATAAAACTCGATTTAAAGTAATTTGTTTTCCTAATTCTATTGAAATTCTATTAAAATCATAATATTTACCTATTTCAATCCAAAATTGTTTACCACTTATTTCAACAATTGCATATTTCATAATCTAAATTAATTTATTTTTATTTAACTATATCATAGTTAAATTTTTTTTAAACTGTCAACTTTTTAATAATTATTTTTAGTTTTTTAATATATTTTTTAGTCTATACAGTTCATTAGAAAAAAATGTAAAAGCTTTCGATTTATAATATTTAGAATTACTAATTACTGATAATGATCTACTTATTTTAATATCTTTAATTGTTAAAATTTTAATTGTTTTTAGTTTAAGCTCTTTTTCGATAGCTGATGAAGATATGAAGGCAGCTCCTAAGCCTAAACTAACAGCAGTTTTAATTCCTTCAACTGAATTAAGTTGCATAATAACCTTTAATTGTTTTGTCTCAATTTGATTCTCAATTAATGTATTGTCAATGAATTTTTGTATGTTAGAATTCGAATTTAAAGTTATAAAATTTAAATAATATAAATCTTCTTTATTAATTTTTTCTTTTTTTGCAAAGGGATGGATTTGTGAAATAATTAAGTTAATTTCTTCCTTAACAAAAGATTTAATAGTAAGATTTTTTCTTAATTTCTTTGGAATTTCATCTCCAATTAAGGCAATGTCAATTTCTTGCTTTAATATATTATTTAAAATTATTGGTGTAGAATTAATCTGGATTTTTAAAGTAATTTGAGGATAATTTTGAGCAAAAAGAGATAAAATTTGAGGCATTAAATATGTTCCAATTGTTTGATTTGTTCCAACTGTTAAATTTCCTCTATCACCATTTTTTAAATCTATTAATGCTCTACAACTTTCTTCACATAATGCTAATATTCGTTCAGAATATTGCAAAAAAACTTTTCCATTTTCTGTTAAAGAAATTTTATTACTTTCTCGGTTTATTAAAAGAATGCCAAGGTTTTTTTCTAACGCTTTTATCTGTTTACTTAATGAAGGCTGAGAAATATATAATACTTCTGCTGCTCTTGTAAAATTTTTCTCTGTCGCAATTGCTTTTAAAATTCTTAATTGTTGAAGAGTAAAAGGAAGCATAATTGTTTTCATTATTTTTCTCTAATGTTACCAAAAATGGTCAACAAAATAAATTACAGGTGGAGAGACTCGAACTCTCACAACAAAAGTTACTAGAACCTAAACCTAGCGCGTCTACCAATTCCGCCACACCTGTTATTTTTTAGATATTATATTTAATTTAACGAATAAATCTTTAAATTCTTTTTAAAGATTTATTCATCTTCTACGTATACACTATATACAAAACTTGTAGTTTTTCCTCTTAACATTGATTTGGCTAAAGATAAAGATTTTTGAGCTTCTTTATAACCTTTTCTTTTCCAGTTTGCTTTACGAGCGTTTTTTTTAGATTTTGATGTTCGTTTTTTAGGTACAGCCATTATTCTTGAATATAATTTTTTATTATATTATAATAGATTATTTGAAAAGTCAATATTCCTAAGTTTAAATGTTCGTGAAATTAACCTTTTTCGTGCAGAATTTACTCAGAATAGTAAAATACTTATTCAAACTATGTTTAACAATTAAAAAATTAATAGGTCTTAGAATCTGTGGCGTTGAAGTAGTTATTTTTAAAAGTTTAATGCTTTTATATCTATTTAAACGTTCTACACGTTAAGGAAATTCCATTGAAGAAATTTATTTTAAAATCCTTAAAAGTTAGGTGAAATTTCAAACTTTTAAATCATATATACTACCCTAATTTTAAATGAAGTCAAAACAGCTTTAAACAAATGTTTAAAGCTGTTTTGACTTCATTTAAAATTAGGGTAGTATATATGAAAATTATACTTCTTAATTCTTAATATGCTAATCCTAAGCTTCTAGTTGTCTCTGCACCTAAATATACTCGGACACTTAAAAAATCAGTAGGACAAGCAGTTTCACATCTTTTACAACCTACACAATCCTCAACACGTGGTGAAGAAGCAATTTGACCTGATTTGCACCCATCCCATGGAACCATTTCTAATACATCTGTAGGGCATGCTCGTACACATTGTGTACAACCAATGCATGTGTCATAAATTTTTACTGTATGAGACATAATTTTTTATTATAATAGATTATTTGAAAAGTCAATATTTCTAAGATATTTATCTTGATAACCGCTGAATTTGTTGAATAGCTAAACGACCTATATAGTATAAAGCCCATGATGCTGCAATTAATAATGGTACAGCAATTACTAATAAACGAGTATCCATAAATGATAGTCCTTTCTAAATATTTAAATTAAATACAGAAAATAATATTAATATACAATTATATTATTGTACAATAATATTATATACGAAATTTTAAATATTTCTTAGAAATCTCTTCTCAGGCTCCAAATTAATTATTTCTTTTCAAATTTTAAAAACTTTGGCATTGAACTATCTTCCCAGGAGGTCCCCCCCCAAGTATTGTCGTCGATTTATAACGTTTCACAACTGAGTTCGAGATGGATCAGTGTGGTTCCGCTTAGTACACTAAAAACACCAAAGCAAAATTAGTTAGTATTAATTAGAAAGAATTTTCTAATTAATAAAATAACTATAATTTTTGTAGATCTTTAGATTCCAGGAATTCAAAGATCTACTTTTAAAAAATTCAAGTCCTCGGTCTGTTAGGACATCTCAGCTCATATATTACTACATTTACACTTAATGCCTATTAAACGGTTAGTCTTACCGTGACCTTACTCACTTATGTGATGAGAATACTTATCTTGAGGTGGGCTTCCCACTTAGATGCTTTCAGCGGTTATCCTCTCCATACATAGCTACCCAGCGTTTACCGTTGGCACGATAACTGGTACACCAGAGGTATGTCCTTCTCGGTCCTCTCGTACTAAAGAAGGCTCCTCTCAATATTCTAACGCCTACACCGGATATGGACCGAACTGTCTCACGACGTTCTGAACCCAGCTCGCGTACCGCTTTCATGGGCGAACAGCCCAACCCTTGGGACGTACTACCGCCCCAGGATGCGATGAGCCGACATCGAGGTGCCAAACCTCCCCGTCGATGTGAACTCTTGGGGGAGATCAGCCTGTTATCCCTAGAGTAACTTTTATCCGTTGAGTGACGGCCTTTCCACTCAGCACCGTCAGATCACTAAGACCGACTTTCGTCCCTGCTCGACTTGTAGGTCTCACAGTCAAGCTTCCTTATGCCTTTACACTCTAGATACGATTTCTACACGTTCAGAGGAAACCTTTGTGCGCCTCCGTTACCCTTTGGGAGGCGACCGCCCCAGTCAAACTGCCCGCCTGAAACTGTTCTTTGACCAGATAATGATACAAAGTTAGAAATCTAACATTATAAGAGTGGTATCTCACTGATGACTCCATTATTCCCGCAAGAATATTTTCAACGTCTCCCACCTATACTGCGCAAATAAAGTCCAATTTCAATCTCAAGTTACAGTAAAGCTTCATAGGGTCTTTCTGTCCAGGTGCAGGTAGTCCGCATCTTCACAGACAAGTCTATTTCACCGAGCCCCTCTCCGAGACAGTATCCAAATCATTACGCCTTTCGTGCGGGTCGGAACTTACCCGACAAGGAATTTCGCTACCTTAGGACCGTTATAGTTACGGCCGCCGTTCACCAGGGCTTCAGTCATCAGCTTCGCTAATGCTAACCAACTTCTTTAACCTTCTGGCACTGGGCAGGCGTCAGCCCCCATACATCGTCTTACGACTTAGCGGAGACCTGTGTTTTTGGTAAACAGTTGCTTGGATCTTGTTATTGCAACCTTATAAAATAAGGCACTCCTTCTCCCGAAGTTACGGAGTCATTTTGCCGAGTTCCTTAGAGAGAGTTATCTCGCGCCCCTTAGTATACTCTACCTACCCACCTGTGTCGGTTATGGTACAGGCATTATTTATTTATGACATTGCAAGCTTTTCTTGGAAGTATGACATAGACTGCTTCGATGTCGTAACATCTCGTGCTCACGCCTTAACTCAAAACGTTTTCTCCGTTTATCTTCATCTCGAACGTTTAAACCGGTAACCAATATCCGGCCAGCTTAGCCTTCTCCGTCCCTCGATATCAACAAATAATGGTACGGGAATATTAACCCGTTATCCATCGACTACGCTTTTCAGCCTCGCCTTAGGTCCTGACTTACCCTCCGCGGACGAGCCTTCCGGAGGAAACCTTGGGTTTTCGGGGTATAGGATTCTCACCTATATTTTCGTTACTCAAGCCGACATTCTCACTTCTGCGTCGTCCATATCCGCTTACGCTAATACTTCAACCTACAACAGAACGCTCCCCTACCGATATATTTCAATATATCGCACAGTTTCGGCAAATTACTTAGTCCCGTACATTTTCGGCGCAGGTTTACTCGATCAGTGAGCTATTACGCACTCTTTAAAGGATTGCTGCTTCTAAGCAAACCTCCTGATTGTCTATGCACTCCCACCTCCTTTATCACTTAGTAATTATTTAGGGGCCTTAACTGGTGCTCTGGGCTGTTTCCCTCTTGACAATGGAGCTTATCCCCCACAGTCTCACTGATAAACTTTACATTTAGTATTCTTAGTTTGCAACGATTTGGTACCGAATTACCAGCCCGCATACGTAACAGTGCTTTACCCCTAAATTATAACATTTATCGCTGCGCCAAAACGCATTTCGGGGAGAACCAGCTAGCTCCGAATTCGATTGGCATTTCACCCCTAACCACAATTCATCCGCTGATTTTTCAACATCAGTCGGTTCGGTCCTCCACTTAGTATTACCTAAGCTTCAACCTGACCATGGTTAGATCATCCGGGTTCGGGTCTATAACTAATGACAAACGCCCTATTCAGACTCGCTTTCACTATGGCTCCGGCATTCTCTGCCTTAACCTGCCACTAGCTATAAGTCGCCGGCTCATTCTTCAACAGGCACGCAGTCAGACGTTTTAGTCGTCCTCCTACTGATTGTAAGTTTATGGTTTCATGTTCTTTTCACTCCCCTCCCGGGGTTCTTTTCACCTTTCCCTCACGGTACTATTTCACTATCGGTCATTCAGGAATATTTAGCCTTACGAGGTGGTCCTCGCAGATTCACACGGAATTCCACGTGCTCCATGCTACTTGGGATTCAATTTGATTGTTTCAATTTTCGACTACGAGACTATCACTCTCTTTGGTTTAGGATTCCAACTATATTCGTCTAATTGTCACATTTAATCATTCGTAATTGTCCCGCTACCCTTAAAATTAAGTTTAGGCTGTTCCCATTTCGCTCGCCGCTACTAAGGGAATCGTTTTTACTTTCTTTTCCTCTAGGTACTAAGATGTTTCAATTCCCTAGGTTTGCTCTTTCTTATTTATGTATTCAATAAGTAGTATTTAAAGTTTCCTCATTCGGAGACCTCCGGATCATAGCTTGTTTCCAGCTCCCCGAAGCGTTTCGCCGGTAACCGCGTCCTTCATCGCTTCTGAATGCCAAGGTATCCCCCATAAACTCTTAGTTCCTTGAATTTAAGACTTTAATTATCTTATTGTTTTTTTCTATTAAAAGATTTAATTCTTTCATGTGGAGGTAAGCGGAGTCGAACCGCTGACAACCGCCGTGCAAAGGCGGTGCTCTACCAACTGAGCTATACCCCCCTTGGGCCATTCTGGATTTGAACCAGAGACCTCACCCTTATCAGGGGTGCGCTCTAACCAACTGAGCTAATAGCCCTTTAAATTCTTAATCGACCATAAATTTTAAAATTTTTTTATTAATCTTAAAAGGAGGTGATCCAACCCCACCTTCCAGTAGGGTTACCTTGTTACGACTTCACCCCAGTCACTAATTCTACCTTAGGCGTCCTCCCCCAAAAGGTTAGAGTAACGACTTCGGGCATAACCAGCTTCCATGGTGTGACGGGCGGTGTGTACAAGGCCCGGGAACGAATTCACCGCTGTGTAGCTGACCAGCGATTACTAGCGATTCCAACTTCATGCAGGCGAGTTGCAGCCTACAATCCGAACTTAGAACGAGTTTATAGATTAGCTAGTCTTTGCAGAGTTGCATCTCATTGTCTCGCCCATTGTAGCACGTGTGTAGCCCAGGGTGTAAGGGGCATGCTGACTTGACGTCATCCCCGCCTTCCTCCGGTTTATAACCGGCAGTCTTTCTAGAGTTCCATATGGCAACTAAAAATGAGGGTTGCGCTCGTTGCGGGACTTAACCCAACATCTCACGACACGAGCTGACGACAGCCATGCACCACCTGTGTATACGTTCCAAACGGCACTTTCTTCTTTCAAAGAAATTCGTATCATGTCAAACCCTGGTAAGGTTCTTCGCGTTGCATCGAATTAAACCACATGCTCCACCGCTTGTGCGGGCCCCCGTCAATTCCTTTGAGTTTCACTCTTGCGAGCATACTTCCCAGGCGGGATACTTAACGCGTTAGCTTTAATACTGCACAGGTCGATCTGTTCAACATCTAGTATCCATTGTTTACGGCTAGGACTACTGGGGTATCTAATCCCATTTGCTACCCTAGCTTTCGTCTCTGAGTGTTAGTAATAGCCCAGTAAAGTGCCTTCGCCATCGGTGTTCTTTCCAATCTCTACGCATTTCACCGCTCCACTGGAAATTCCCTTTACCCCTACTATACTCTAGTCTAATAGTTTCGACTGCGATTTCGAGGTTGGGCCTCAAGATTTAACAGTTGACTTATTAAACCACCTACAGACGCTTTACGCCCAGTGATTCCGGATAACACTTGCATCCTCCGTCTTACCGCGGCTGCTGGCACGGAGTTAGCCGATGCTTATTCTTCAGGTACACGTCATTGATTCCTCCCTGAAAAAAGAGGTTTACAACCCATAGGCCGTCATCCCTCACGCGGTATTGCTCCGTCAGGCTTTCGCCCATTGCGGAAAATTCCCCACTGCTGCCTCCCGTAGGAGTCTGGACCGTGTCTCAGTTCCAGTGTGTCTGATCGTCCTCTCAAACCAGATACTGATCGTCGCCTTGGTGAGCCATTACCCCACCAACAAGCTAATCAGCCGCAAGCTTCTCTCTAGGCAGAAAAATCCATTTCACTCGAAAGCATATGGGGTATTAGCAATCGTTTCCAATTGTTATCCCCCTCCTAAAGGTAAATTCTTACGTGTTACTCACCCGTCCGCCACTTAAGTTAAAAACTCTCGTACGACTTGCATGTGTAAAGCATACCGCCAGCGTTCATCCTGAGCCAGGATCAAACTCTTTTAAAATTTCCATGAATTTATTTTCTTAATAACTTTTTTGAAAAAGTATCTTTCTAAAGTTAAATAATAGATTACTGAGTTAGGTGAATAAGAAATAGTTATGTTCCAACTAATTAAATTGACTTAAAAAAATATTTAGTACTATAAAAATAAAATTTATTAAAATACTAAATATTTTTAATTTTAATTAAGAAAAATATAGTGTGATTTTTAATCAAACTATTAATTTAAATATTTGATCAAAAATCACAAACGAACTAAATTAAAAAAGTTCAGTTATTTAAAGATTAATATTAAAATAATTTATCGATATGAGTCATCAAAAAATTATTAAAATGTTCATTAACAAAATTTATATTAGGAAGAAATTCATTTACTTGAGTTAAATTATTTTTTGACAATATCTCTGTTGATAGATAGTCACTTATATGATGAGTATTTTTAACTATTAAAGAATCATAAAGTTGCGGCAATTCTACTTTTAATTTTTGTTGATTCCATTCATTGACAATATTATCAGGCAGAAACTGAATATCTAAATCTTTGTAGGCTTTTTGCATATAATTTAAAATATCTAGTCTTTCGTTGTACCAAAATTCTCTTATATCATTTGGAATAGGATAACGATACCATAAAATTGGTAAATAATGAAAAACTAAAACATCTTTCATTTGTTGATTAATTAATAATTTTGTTGCCTCTCCTTCACTTGGTAAAAATGGCATTGTAAAAATCAAATGATTTAAACTATCTGCTAGTACTCCAAGAATACCTAAAAAAACACTTCCAGTAATATTTACTCCAAGTATTGATGGTACTATGCCTTGTAAAACATCTTCTGTCCAATCTACTGCAGCAGCCAGATAACACCATGGAAATGTATATGGATTGATAGAAATAAACCAAGATAAAGCTATTCGCAAAATTACAATTTGAGAGTAAACCATAAGACCTACAAATAAAACTTCACGAATAGTTTCTAAAAATGTTATATCTAGACAAATATGTAATCGTACTTGAATAAACTCTGATAACCAATCAGGTAAAAAATAAATATTTTTATAATTTTCAATATAAAAATTGTAGAATCCTTCTTGTTTGCTTTCATATATGTATCTCGGAACTGATTCGACTTTTGGGGATGGTCCAAATATCATTTCAAACCATGTTTCTGGTCGTTGGATAGGAGGCCAAAAAGTTTGATGCAATGGAAGATTATCAAGAAATTCTGATCGAGCATATAATTCATTTGGAGGATCATAGATAGTTGGCATTCCAGGATTCTCTGGATAACCAAACAATGCAGCTATTTTCTTAAAAAAATTCCCTACTATTTCATAAAAAGCAGTTCGAACCGGAATAAATTTTTCGTCTAAACTCATTAGTAATTTTGAATTAGTATCAAGTTAATAATATAGAATATAATGGAGTTATAATTAGTAGTTACTAGTATCTAGTATAAAAAATAAATAAAATTCTATCAATAGGTTTTTAGATTTTTAAAAAACTTAATTTTTCACAAGCTCATCCGATTAAATAAATATTATCGGGATAGTAGGATTTGAACCTACGACACCCTGCTCCCAAAGCAGGTGCTCTACCAAGCTGAGCTATATCCCGAATCAAACATTAAATCATTAATCTGGTTGAATTTTAGAATACTAAATTTTTAGGAATTCCACAAGGTTTAATTTTATTTATTTATTTTTTAAATCTAATAATTTATATTGGTTACTGATTTTATTTCTTTTATTGACTTAAGACCTCCCATAATAAATTAAAAGTAGCGGGTGAATTCCCAGAAAAAGCAAGAAAAGTTGTACAAATCAGCCATTATAAAAAGAAAAGTATTTGAAAGAGTAACAAACTTACATAGTAAAACCTACTACAGTAAGGACGAATTACATGGAATAGATTATTTTCAGTGGGATCTATGCTAAATTCCAAGACCCAAAACCAAAACCAAATATCTATGATATCTATATCTATGACACACGACAAAGCTATTTATTGAAAATCCACGAGGACAAATTATTAAACGAATTTTTAAATAGTTTGAATCGTAGAAACAAGAAAAACTATTTAAAAATTTAATATTTTAATTGATAAAATTAGAAAGGAAATCTAGTAATCCTAGTTTGAAAAAATAATAGGCAATTAAATTTACAAGAATGAGAAAGAAGATGGGTCCAATAAGAACTCGGTTATCAGAAGGAATATTCAAATATTTTTGAATGTAATAAAAAAGCCGGTCTAATCCTTCAAGTTCAAATAATTCCAAGTCTTCACGATGTTGGGCTTCTAGTTTATTGAAAACAGAAATATCCAGCTCATCGCTGAATTGACATAGTTTTAACCAATACCCTTCATCTTCTGCGTAGGCTTCTATCGCTTCATTAACTATTTTCTTTGTTAATTGTTTTACAACAATTACCGGAGTACCGGGTTGAATAAAAATCGGTGCCTTCTTCTAACATCTCTTCGACCAAATCATCAGGTGTCCGAACAATAATTGTATAAGAAGAGCCGTCTTCAAATTCAATCCCAACATCAATACTGTCATTAAGTTGATCTCTGACTTCATCAATAAACCTAATTTTTTTAATTCGCATCATTTTATTTTATTGTTATTTAAATTTGTTTTTAAATGTTTTCATCAGGTTAGTTAACCACGATCTCTTAACGATTCCTACAATTTGATCAGGAGCACCTTTTTGCCCTGGTTGTACAATAATTCGAATTTTATTAAATTTATATTCCTTTAGCTTTTTAAAGCCTGTTAAGGGTTTTTGATTTCGGCCAGTTAATTCACCCTTTTCTATTTTTTCAAGTTTTGACAGTGTTTCTTTTTTAGCTTCTGAATATTTCCACACGCTGTTAAGCTCGTCTTTAGCTACTTTAGTTTCGATCCTATAAACGTATTTTCCTGAACTGCTATCAGGTAATTCTTCAATACCAGCCTTGTTCTGAGGTTGGTCTGAGATACTGCAAGCTTCTTATTATACCAATATCTTAAGATATTGGTATAATTAAAATACAAATTCGTTGTCTTTCCAAAATTATTTTATCTTTCTTCTTTAATAATTAGTATTTTACAATTTAAATATTTGATAAATTAAGTTGTATAGCAATTCCGAAATAAATTAAAATACCAAAAGTAGTTAGAATATTTAAAGATCGCTCTACTGAACTAGGTGAAGAACCTAAGAAGTCACTTTTTGATGTAAAACTTGATAACCCAACACTTTCTTGAGGTACTCGTAAGAAAATAAGTATAATTAAACAAATACTTGTAATAAATCCAATTAATTTTAACATATATCTAATTTATTTAGAAATTTCAATATTTAAAATTATTTTCTATAATTCAAACTAAACTATAAGTTATTCTTCAATTTCAAAGATTTCATTAAATATTTTACTTACTTTATCACCTGAATCAATTGATTCTAATGGATCTTTTCTTAAACGATGACGCAAGCATAATGTTATAATACTAGAAATATCTTCTAGAGTTACTTTATCACGTCCATTATATGCAGCATGGGCTTTAGCAGCACGATTTGTTACAATATCTCCTCGAAGTCCATCTACATCTAAAGCACTACAAACTTCAGAGATTTTTACTCTTAAGTCATAATTTATTTCGACATTTGGTAATAATTTTTGAGCAGTAACAATGCGTTCACGTAATTCTTGTTGTTGAGATTCGTAATTTTCAATCCAAACCATTGGAGTTTGATCAAAAGATGTTCGTTCTTCGACAACTTTAACACGTAAAATTGGATCTTTTACTGTCCGAATTTCAGCATGCATACCAAATCGATCTAAGAGTTGAGGTCGTAATTCTCCTTCTTCGGGATTTCCTGATCCAACTAATACAAAGCGAGCTGGGTGACGAATAGATATACCCTCTCGTTCAACTGTATTCCAACCTGAAGCTGCTGAATCTAATAAGATATCAACAAGATGATCATCTAATAAATTTACCTCATCAACATAAAGAATTCCTCGATTTGCTTTTGCTAATAAACCTGGTTCAAACGCCTTTACACCTTCAGTTAAAGCTTTTTCAATATCAATTGTTCCACAAACTCGATCTTCTGTTGCTCCAAGTGGTAAATCAACCATTGGAATTTTTATTAACTCTGTTTCAAGAGATTCATTATTCTGAATAGATAATTTTACTTCATTACCCATTAAATCTAAATCAGATTTATGTGAATTAAAAGGATCATCTTTTATTACTTCAATTTCTGGCAGTAAGTCTGCAATTGCACGAATTGTTGTTGACTTACCTGTTCCTCTATCACCCATAATCATAACACCACCAATTTTTGGGTCGATTACATTCAATTGTAAGGCTAATTTCATTTCTTCTTGGCCAACAATTGCCGTGAATGGAAAGACTGGAGTTGTAAAACTTTTTAAATTTTCTGTTACCATAGCTTATTGTCAATTATTAATATAGAAAGTTTTGTAATTAACGATTAGTTATTTAATTTATTATTCATAAAGTGTTCCAGCTAATCGAACAGCTAAAACTGCAGCTAATAAAGCAATACATAATGCTGTATAAACTTGTGAATCATAAATCATAATAAACTCCTTAAATTTTTAAATTAAAACTATTTTGATTCTAAAGAATATAGTATGCTAAATTGTAACAAAAGCGTTTAATAAATTTTTTAACCTTATAACTACAATTATAAATTAAATTATTAAAATTATGAAATTTAATTTAAATAAATTTTATATTACCAACTAGATTTTGTTACTCCAGGTAATAAACATTGATGTGCCATTTCTCTTACAACATGACGTGATAACCCAAAATCTCGAAAAACTCCCCGTGGTCGTCCAGTTTTCCAACATCTATTTCGAATTCTTGTTTTAGAGCTATTACGTGGTAATTTCTGTAATTTTGAATGAAGTTCAAGTTTTAGATTAAAATTCTTTTCATTTTGATATAATTCTAGTAAATGAGTTCGTTTCAAAGCATATTTTTTATACAATTTAATTCGCTTCTTTTCTCGCTCAATCATACTTTTTTTTGCCATAAAAGTGATTTGTTAGTAAATAAAGAAATATAAAAAGTTTGTAAATAAGTTAAACTAAACAAAAATAATTCTATTTAATTTTGTTTAGTTTAACTTATTTATAGAATTTGCACAAGTAAAATGAAAAGCTAAATATTTCTTTTTTAACTATTAATTAATATAATTAATTAATTTTTTCTATCTTTGCTTATAATAATATAATAGCTAACTTTTATATAGTTTAGTTGTAAGAAAGTCAAAAACCATTATATTATATTGAGGAATGTATTACTATGGCATTACCATGGTATCGTGTTCACACTGTTGTTTTAAATGACCCTGGAAGATTGATTGCAGTACATTTAATGCATACATCTTTAGTTGCTGGTTGGGCTGGATCAATGGCCCTATATGAATTAGCTATTTTTGATCCATCAGATCCTGTTTTAAACCCAATGTGGCGTCAAGGTATGTTTGTTATGCCTTTTATGACACGTTTAGGGATTACTGATTCTTGGGGTGGTTGGAGTATCACTGGTGAAAGTGTATCAAATCCGGGTATTTGGAGTTTTGAAGGTGTAGCATTATCACATATTATCTTATCAGGTATGTGTTTCTTAGCTGCTATTTGGCATTGGGTTTATTGGGATTTAGAATTATTCCGTGATCCAAGAACTGGTGAACCTGCTTTAGATTTACCAAAAATCTTTGGTATTCATTTATTATTATCAGGTATCTTATGTTTTGGTTTTGGAGCATTTCATGTTACTGGATTATTTGGACCTGGTATTTGGGTTTCAGATGCTTATGGAGTTACGGGAAAAGTACAACCTGTAGCACCGGCATGGGGAGCAGAAGGATTCAATCCATTTAACCCAGGTGGTATTGCATCTCATCATATTGCAGCAGGTATTCTTGGTATTTTTGCAGGTATTTTCCATTTAAATGTACGTCCTCCTCAACGTTTATATCGTGCTTTAAGAATGGGTAATATTGAAACTGTTTTATCAAGTAGTATTGCTGCTGTATTCTGGTCTGCGTTCGTAACATCAGGTACTATGTGGTATGGTGCAGCTGCAACTCCAATTGAATTATTTGGCCCAACTCGTTATCAATGGGATAGTGGATATTTCCAACAAGAAATCGAACGCCAAGTTGAAGCATCAGTAAGTGAAGGATTATCTGAGAGCCAAGCATGGTCACGTATTCCAGATAAATTAGCATTTTATGATTATATTGGAAATAACCCAGCAAAAGGTGGTTTATTCCGTGCAGGTGCTATGAATAAAGGAGACGGTATTGCTGAAGCCTGGTTAGGTCATCCAGTTTTCCGAGATAAAGAAGGTCGTGAATTAACAGTACGTCGAATGCCAGCTTTCTTTGAAACATTCCCAGTAATTTTAGTTGATAAAGATGGTATTATTCGTGCAGATATTCCATTCCGTCGAGCTGAATCAAAATTCAGTATTGAGCAAGTTGGAGTATCTGTTGATTTTTATGGTGGTAAATTAAATGGTCAAACATTTAAAGATGCACCAACAGTTAAAAAATTCGCTCGTAAAGCTCAATTAGGAGAAGTTTTTGAATTTGATAGAACAAGTTTAGAGTCAGATGGTGTATTTAGAAGTAGTCCACGTGGTTGGTATACTTTTGGCCATGCTAATTTTGCTTTACTATTCTTCTTTGGACATTTATGGCATGGTGGTCGAACAATCTTCCGTGATGTATTCACTGGTATTGGGGCAGAAGTTACGGAGCAGGTAGAATTTGGTGTATTCCAAAAACTTGGTGATAAAACAACGAAAAAACAAGGTGCTGTATAAAATACAGTTAGTTTTTAGGTTTCTTTATATTTAAATAGGATCAAACAATGGAAGCGTTAGTTTATACATTTTTACTTATTGGTACTTTAGTTGTCATTTTCTTTGCCGTATTTTTCAGAGAATCACCTCGAATTCTTAAAAAATAAAACCAAATAAATGGTTTTATTTTTTAATCCTCATGTTCTTCAAATGGATCACGCAGATTTTTCGAAGTTGGTCCAAAAGCAGTAAAAATAGAATATGTTGTAATTCCTACAAGTAAACTTGATACAAAAATTACAATAATAGTTGCTGTTTCCATGTTATATATTTATTTAAATTAACATTTAAGTATTATATAACATATACTAGAAAAATTAATTTATTAAAAATATAAATATTTTTATGGCATTACGAACAAGATTAGGTGAGGCTTTACGCCCATTAAATTCTGAGTATGGTAAAGTTGCACCGGGTTGGGGAACAACTCCACTTATGGCTGTAACAATGGCATTATTTTTAGTATTTTTACTAATTATATTACAAATTTATAATTCATCTCTAATTATTGACCAGGTTGATGTGGATTGGACAAACGGTATTATATAACTATAATACTAATAAAAAATAATTTAAAAGGTTTTAAAAACCTTTTAAATTATAAAAATTAAATAAATTAAAAATATAGATCTATGGATATTATAAGTCTAGGTTGGGCCGGTTTAATGACAATGTTTACATTTTCATTAGCGTTAACTGTTTGGGCTCGAAATGGTTTCTAATTATTTAAACTTTTTGTAACATTTTAAATTGAAAAAAAATTATGGAATTAATCAAATCAATATTCCCGTATGCAAGTCCAGAAATTATTAACGCTGCAGTTATCTGTTTCTTTATGACTTTATTTGGTCTTTCTTTAGGATTTGCTTTGTTAAAAGTTCAGGGTGAATAAAAAGTATTTAATAATAATATTAGAAATATTATTATTAAATACTTTTTATTTTTTAACGGGACTGACGAGACTCGAACTCGCAACTTCCGCCGTGACAGGGCGGTGCTCTAACCAATTGAACTACAATCCCGATATATAATATCTAGTTTAATTAATTTTTTTAGTCTGTCAACTTTTTATTATTTTTGGTTTTTTATTTCTTAATAAAGGAGAAACAGGGATTCGAACCCTGGGTACCAATAATGATACGATAGATTAGCAATCTATTGCTTTCGACCACTCAGCCATTTCTCCTAAACCAATAAACTGAAAACCTTACTTTAAAAGATAGATGGCTCTGGTGGGATTTGAACCTACGACCTTGGGCTTATGAGTCCCCTGCTCTAACCACTGAGCTACAGAGCCTTAGACTATCTAACTAATCTTGATTCTATCATAAATAAATTAAAATATACTAATAATAATTTATTTAAAACTTCTAACATAATCGAATCCTAGAATTGCTAAAAAATTTATATATAATTGAAATAAAAAATTAATGACTATAATTTTCTATGAATAATTTTTGGAATAATATATCTCGTTACCCACGATTTTTCATTAGCAGTTTAGTAGGTTCAATTTTAGTAATATTAACACCTTTTAAAAATTTATTTAAAATTAAAAAATTTCGTATTGTTTTAATTATATTCTTTATATTCTTTTTTATACTTCTATATATAGTTATTAAAAATATGACAGGTTTATAAAATTATATTTTTATGTTTTGGAATATATTAATCAATAAAAATAGTAAAATATTCAAGAAAGATAAATGAGAAAATATTAAATTTTAATTCAAGATACTAACTACCTTTTCTATTCAAAAATGAATCGAGTAACTAGTTTTCATTATTTATTAATATTCGTTTTTGAAATATTGAATTCTTACGAACAAAAATAAATTGACATCAATTACTAGACTTTCTTCAAAAATTATTCTCTACCTAATAAGTTATTAGATAGAGAATAATTTTTGAAGAAACTAAATATGAAAATCTATATAGCTCTTATGATGAGAATATGGGTCAGGTTGGATTCGAACCAACGTAGCAAAACGCAACGGATTTACAATCCGCCCCCTTTAACCACTCGGGCACTGACCCTTATTATTATAATCTTAGCATATTAAAAATAAAAAAACAATATTAAAATTATTTTTTAACTTTTAATATTGATATTGACGTTAATTTAATTTATAGTGTATATATATATATATATATCAATAATGGGTAATTAACTCAGCGGTAGAGTGTCTGCCTTACAAGCAGAAGGTCACAGGTTCAAATCCTGTATTACCCATGTATATATATGTCTATTTGGGCCTATCGTCTAACGGATTAGGACATAAACCTTCTAAGTTTACAATGTAGGTTCGATTCCTACTAGGCCTAGACAATCACGTATGTTGTTGGTATTAGTCGCAAGATGCACTTATATATATAATATATCTTTTAACCTGTCGATATTTATTTTTTTTTCACAGAGATAATCTTTAGAATTCTAAAAGACTTTCTCAAGTTGAACTAGCGGCAATTTTGAGAAATTAAATTAAAAATTAACTTATATGAATATTTTTTATAAAAAAAAACCGAAATCAATCCATTGAATCGTTAGAATTTTTTTATTTTCTTCAGAAATTATTTCTTTCTTTAAGAGGTACATACGGAAAAAGTACTAACCCACTGATCCTAGATTTTTTAAAGGTACTTGAGGGTTTTTATTCATGGGAATCTTAAAAAATTTACCCTTATATCCAGGCTTTAACTGATCAGGTCTTTTGGGGATCAAGTAATTTTTACCGTGAAACGATACGAAAATTTGTCGGTGGTGAATTAAATGCTTTAGAATTCGCTCAAGAATTTTCAGATCGACTTTTAGCAGACAGAGAAGAAGCAAGTAATTTACTCGAAGATTTTCAAAAACAATCTAATATTGAAGTAAATCCAAATATTTTTGAGTTTTCTAAAATCATTTTAGATTTCGAATTACTTTTAGAAGTATATCAAAATGAAGTAGAGGAGTTAGAAACAGGAGAATCGTCTGCAAATGATTTATCTTTTACACAAGATTCTATACTAGAAGGAGTTAAACGTGCGTTAGAAAAAATCAATAAATATTCTTGTTTTTCTCTACTTTTAACAAAAAAGTCCACCTCGTATCATAAATATTGGGTGGAGTTTCGAGACTTTGATGATAATCATAAAAATTTTCTACATTAAAGTAATCAAATGCATCTTGTTCTTAGTTGGTTAGTTTAAATTTTACTTCAAGTCGTTTTGATTCGGCAATTCGAGCTAGACTAGACCGATAAAAAACTTTATTATTTATTTTAAAAATTTATAGGGTCTTACGAATCAGAAAAGTACCTTTAACAAGTGATTAAATTTTAAAAATTAAATACTTTAAGTAACTCTGAATCAATATCAACATTTTTTTTCAAAATTTTCTAACTATGAATAGACTAATTGATTTGAAAATTTTTACTTCTTTAATAGATTTTATTAAATTTTTTATTAGAATATAAAACCAGTAGAATTATGAATTGATAATATATAAAGTACAAAGCAAATATCAAGTAAAAAAATTACTGTATCTATAAATTGTTCTTAGATCTAGATATTTTTGTTAATATTGAACTAGCTACTTTTCTTTTTCTTCAAAGGTTATTGTTTTATATTCTATGAAGTAAATATTTCAAGTTTTGCTCCTATTGAGCGAGAGATATTTTCTCCTCATCAACTAGTATAAATTTCTTTTTTTTATAAATGTATTAAGTTTTGTGTAAATGCATTGACTAAATATCTATCATGTCAAAATTTATAAACTGCTTTTACTAGTATTTTAGAAATATCTGCACTATAGTTAGTACTTACAAAACTTGTTAGTAATCCTTTCTCAGCTAACAATTTTTGCAGTAATGATCTAAATTTCTACAATACCCCCCACGAGATAAAAGAAATCTGATCTTCTTTCTGATTCGATGTGCATCATCAAAAAATTCTGTCTTATTTTTAAGATATTCTTTAAATAGAACTAGCCAAATAAGCCAACTAACTATAATATTTAGATGAATAAATTAATTCATCAGAAACGAATAAAATATTACATGATGAGTTGATCAAATATTAGTTAATATTGAACTAAGAGCACAAAAATTTAGTATTTTTGATATTTCTTGTGCTTAAATTGGGGTGAACTTTGTTGTAATTTTTTCCAGTAATAGTTTAAAAAAATAGCTATAGCACAAAAAAACAAAGCTCTAGTAATATATATATATAGGTGTTTTATTTAACGTTTTAAGGCTTGTTGATTGCAATAGCAATCTTGAGTGAAACGTTAAATAAAAACCTTCGGCCGTCAAAAACTTCTCATCCTAAGGGCTAAAGAAATTAGGTTGTAATATCTAGGACTTAGGTCGGAAACGAACAAAGTGTTGGGTCGAAGTATAAATAATATAGAAAAATTATGAATAAACCGAAATTTAAATAAAAACGAGTAATAAACTACAGAGGTAAAACTTTTGGGGTTGTAATAAATCCAAAAATTAATGGTGAAAGAATCGATTGAGAAAATTTAACACCAATATAGATTCACATAAAACTAAATGAACTTATGTTCATTAATAAAAATGAGTTTACTTATGCCCTAAATAAATTAGAGATTTCTAATGTCAGTAAAAATATTGGAAGTCTTGAAGACTTTGAAGGCCAGCTTGAGCTGGGTTCAGAAACAAATATTTAAATATTCCTCACTACCAATTAGCCTTAAAAACTGATACAATATGTTCAAGACCTCAAGTTCTAAAGGCATTAGAGAAATCAATTGATGGACACATAAGTGTTGATATCCAACACAATTATGAAAATATAAAGAGTTATTGTATGAAAAACAGTGAATTTATTTCAGATAATTGTTCTGGGAGAATATACAAAAAGCAATGGATGGAATCTTTCCTAGATAAAAAACCAAGATTAAAGGAAATACTCGAAAACCCCTATCCATGGCAAAAACTTTTAAAGGAGCAAATCTTAGTAATCGACCCCGATGACCGAATTGTAGATTGGTTAATAGACCCTGTTGGTAATACGGGCAAGTCATCATTTGCAAGAGCATGTTGCTTTGATGTAGATACAGATGCAATATTAATGAAAATAGATAACTTAGATCGAATGGAATTATTTTTAATTAATAAGATATCAAAGTATCGAGACCAATATTATAAAGATCCAAAAATAATATTTTTTGATTTCCCTCGAGCATCAAATATGATGCAAGTAATGCATTAATGGAAGATGCGAAATCTGGTTATTTAGAAACAAATTTTGGAGGTAAACACAAAGATATAAAAATTGGTAACGTACATGTAATTGTACTAGCTAACACTGCTCCTGATTTATCAGTTCTTAGTGTAGACCGCTGAAGACTATGGTGCCTAGGTGGTGAAGATTATGAAAATATAATTTGGCCTTGTTCAATAAGAGCTAGATTAAGCTCCTATGATAAGGGATTAAAAACAGTTACATGGAATACAAAATTATTAAACCTAATACCTGACGAGTTATTAAATAATGAGAAATATAAAAACATAGAAATCCTTATAGATTGGCATTTAACTGAACACCAGTCAAAACCAAATGAAGAAATATTCGGAGCCTTTGTTCAATATACTAAGGATTTAGTAAGCTTAATACCTGAGACTCCTAATTGTATTAGATCAATACTGACTAGACTAAGAAAAAACCTTAATGATAAGGAAATACTAATTTTTAATTAATAACACTAGCAATATTTTGGTTTTATGCTATTATAAATAGCATGAGCTAAATAAGGTAGGGCGAAGCCAAGCACCGATAGTATAAATATAACAATAATAATTATTATACTATTTCGTCGTTAAAAGTTCAACATTAAAAATATATTTATTAAGATAATCAATTAAAAAATTATGTCAGGATATATGGCTTACTCGTATAGTTCTTGTCTAAAAGAAAATGAAAAAGATTACATAGATAAGAAAGTGAAAAAAGTCAAGAGAAGTTTTGCAGAGGTTTTAAAAAAGGTAGTCAGATTTCTTTATCATTATGTTCCGTGTATTTATTAACAACAGCAGCTGCATATGCAGTCGAACCGGCTGCGGCTGGATCAAATACACTATACACTACCCAGGGAATTACTACCTGCACCAAAACCTGGATATTAACCTGTACCAATAACTAAATTTGCACCTCTGTTGAAGAGAACAAAAGGTATGTTTGTTGGTGGTGCTAGTTCAATTTGCGCGTCCGCCTTACAAAATGGAGACTTTTATATAGGTTTAGGTTGTGCAGTTATGTTAATTATGGGAGGGGTCGTTATTAATCTAGCTCCTGGTCCAAAAGATTAAGAGATTAATAAAATATGTATTAAACGTCGATTAACGGTCCCTAGGGATGTTTATAATGTATGTATCTATGGGACCTTTACTAATTACTACACTAATAATAATTATTTTGACATTATTAAATTTACAAGTGTTTTTATTCTAAGGTATCAAATCCTAAAAAACATTACAGATCATACTATCCTTGAAATGATTCTTCCAAATAGTCATCTCATCTAATATTAGAAGGATTGATTCTTTTAAGGGATATCTTTCTAAAAATTATATCAAAAAACCTATACGAGTAGTAAGGTACGATTTTTTTTTTTATTTTACTTTCGTATATGATTAAATTTCTTTTTAATGAAATAATAATTAAAAGTTACCATAAAGCTGGTGAAGGGATTTGAACCCCCAACCTACGGATTACAAATCCGTTGCTCTACCATTGAGCTACACCAGCCATTAAATTTTTATAAAACTAATTTTATAATCTACTATGATAGATTAGCAAATTTAATTAGAATAGTCAATAGGTTGAAAAAATAATCTAAAACTTCTAAATTCTTACAAATTTTAAATTTATAAGAATTTAGAAGAATTTAAACTTCAAATTGGTTACCACGACGATACTGTAAAAATGCTGCTACAAAAAGACCAAGGGCACTTACAGTTATCAATCCTAAAACTATTCCAGATAATAAAGGTTCTACCATTTATTGTTATTTATTTATTTAATATAAATGTGGATATTGTATTATAGATAATTATACAGTAAGAAGTTTTGATTATAAATTTTAAATTATCTAAATCCAACTGCAGCTTGCCATACAAATGCTAATAATAAAAAGAAAACAGGAATGATAGGTAAGACATCTACAATCGGGCTAAAAATAACATATGCTTCTGGTAAACGAGATAATAATAAAGTTTCCATAATTAATAAATATAATCTATAAAGTTTTTAAGAGTAATAATGTTAGATTTAATAATATTAATTCTACTATAAAACTATTTAAATTTTTGATTTATATTAATGTTTAATTCTAACATATTTTCATATATAATTAATATTATCAATTTTAGAAATTGATAATATTAATTACAAAATTTTTTAAAATTAAAATATGACAGCTGCATTTTTACCTTCAATTTTAGTTCCTATTGTTGGTTTAGTCTTTCCAGCACTTAGTATGGCATTATTTTTCATATATGTTTCAATTGATGATATTAGTTAATTAATTTTAGTTTCTTTAAGTTAAGTTAATAGAAACTTAACTTAAAGAAATTAAAATTAATAAGTTTTTACTAGTTTAAATAATTATATAAAAATTAGAAATTTCAATTTTTTTATAAAAACTTACATATAATATTTGTTACAAACTGCTAAGACCAGAGTAAAATTTAAGGATGTTTACTCGGTAAATAATTTAATTAAAGGATTATTATAATATGACCATTGCTATTGGGCAAAACCAAGAACGTGGCTTATTTGATCTTGCTGACGATTGGTTAAAGAGAGATAGATTCGTTTTCGTTGGTTGGTCAGGTTTATTATTATTCCCAACTGCTTACTTAGCAACAGGTGGTTGGATGACTGGGACAACTTTTGTTACATCATGGTATACACATGGTTTAGCAACTTCATATCTTGAAGGTTGTAACTTTTTAACAGCTGCTGTATCAACTCCAGCAAACAGTATGGGACATTCACTATTACTTTTATGGGGTCCTGAAGCACAAGGTGATTTTACACGTTGGTGTCAAATCGGCGGTCTTTGGACATTTGTTGCTTTACATGGAGCGTTTGGTTTAATTGGATTCTGTTTACGACAATTTGAAATTGCACGTTTAGTTGGTATTCGTCCGTATAATGCGATTGCCTTCTCAGGTCCAATTGCAGTATTCGTTTCAGTATTCTTATTATACCCATTAGGTCAAGCTAGTTGGTTCTTCGCACCTAGTTTTGGTGTTGCTGCAATTTTCCGATTCTTATTATTTTTACAAGGTTTCCATAACTGGACATTAAACCCATTCCATATGATGGGTGTTGCTGGTATTTTAGGTGGTGCATTACTTTGTGCTATTCATGGAGCAACAGTAGAAAATACGTTATTTGAAGATGGTGATGCGGCAAACACATTCCGTGCATTTACACCGACACAATCAGAAGAAACGTATTCAATGGTTACTGCTAACCGTTTCTGGTCACAAATTTTTGGTGTAGCATTCTCAAATAAACGTTGGTTACATTTCTTTATGTTATTTGTACCAGTTACAGGTTTATGGACTAGTGCAATTGGTATTGTTGGTTTAGCATTAAACTTACGTGCATATGATTTTGTATCACAAGAATTACGTGCTGCAGAAGATCCAGAATTTGAAACGTTCTATACAAAAAATATTTTATTAAACGAAGGTATTCGTGCTTGGATGGCTGCACAAGATCAACCACATGAAAACTTTGTATTCCCTGAGGAGGTATTACCACGTGGAAACGCCCTTTAATAGTAGTATAGCAGGTCGCGATATTGAATCTACAGGATTTGCTTGGTGGAGTGGAAATGCTCGTTTAATTAATGTTTCAGGTAAATTATTAGGTGCTCACGTAGCTCATGCTGGTTTAATGGTATTTTGGGCCGGTGCTATGATTTTATTTGAAGTATCTCACTTCGTACCAGAAAAACCTTTATATGAGCAAGGTTTTATCTGTATGCCACATTTAGCAACATTAGGTTATGGAATTGGACCAGGTGGCGAAATTACTTCAACTGTACCATACTTTGCTGTTGGTGTAATTCATCTAATTTCATCAGCTGTTCTAGGTTTCGGTGGAATCTATCATTCATTGGTAGGTCCAGATACCTTAGAAGAGTCATTCCCATTCTTTGGTTACGATTGGCGTGATAAAAACAAAATGACGACAATCTTAGGTATTCACTTATGCCTTTTAGGTGTAGGTTCTTTATTACTTGTTGCTAAAGCAATGTATTTAGGTGGTGTTTACGACACTTGGGCTCCAGGTGGTGGAGATGTTCGTTTTATTACGACTCCTACATTAAATCCAATTGTAATCTTTGGTTACGTATTCCGTTCTCCATTTGGTGGAGATGGTTGGGTTGTATCTGTTAATAACATGGAAGATGTTATTGGTGGCCATATTTGGGTTGGAGTACTATGTCTGACTGGTGGTATTTGGCATATTTTCACTAAACCATTTGCTTGGGTTCGTCGTGCTTTTGTTTGGTCAGGTGAAGCATATTTATCATACAGTTTAGCTGCGATTTGTCTTATGGGCTTTACAGCTGCATTGTATGCTTGGTATAATAATACAGCATACCCAAGTGAATTATATGGTCCAACTGGTCCTGAAGCTTCACAATCTCAAGCATTTACATTCTTAGTTCGAGATCAACGTTTAGGTGCAAATGTTTCATCTGCACAAGGTCCAACTGGTTTAGGTAAATATTTAATGCGTTCACCAAGTGGAGAAATTATTTTCGGTGGTGAAACTATGCGTTTCTGGGATTTACGCGCACCATGGGTTGAACCCTTACGTGGTCCAAATGGTTTAGATATTAATAAAATTAAAAATGATATCCAACCTTGGCAAGAACGTCGTGCTGCTGAATATATGACACATGCGCCATTAGGTTCACTTAACTCTGTGGGTGGTGTAGCAACAGAAATTAACTCTGTTAACTATGTATCACCGCGTTCATGGTTATGTTGTTCACACTTCTTCTTAGCATTCTTCTTCTTAATTGGTCATTGGTGGCATTCAGGTCGTGCTCGTGCTGCTGCTGCTGGTTTCGAGAAAGGTATTAACCGTGCTAATGAACCTGTATTATCAATGCGTCCTATTGATTAACTAATAATCATTTTTTACCTAACTTTAAAGTTAGGTAAAAAATGATTATTAGTTAATCAATAGGACTATTATATCTTAGTTATACTATAGATCCTTAATTAGAAATCTTGCAACTGATAAGATTTCAAACATAGCAATAAAAGTATCCACTGTGTTAATTAAGGCAATAACAACTCTTGCAAACATTAAAAATTTCTCAGCAATAAAAACTTTGAAGGATATTACCGTGTTCTAAATGATTTAACAAATCTACTAACAATAATATTTAGTTATTCCTATGGAAACAATTTTTTAATTAGTTATATAATTTATTGCATAAAACAGTTAATAAATATGCTAGAATGGTAGATAGTTAAAAAGATTAAAATACCTTTCATAAGGAAAATAAGTTTTATATAGGACATTAAAAATAATCATAAAAAGATTATAAGTTTAAGAAACTTCGAATCTTAACTATTCAATCTAACAACAATTAGAATTTTATATTATTTTGCTGTTAGATTGAATAATTAAGTTTTTAAAATCATTCATTTGAACAATATATTTTTTTCGATCATCTTTCTATAACTCTTCAATCTCTCTAGAAATAGTCTCAAATTGAAAGTTGACCAATAGTTTTTTACCAGAATCCTAATGAAATTGCTTTATCAATTGGAACACATGCCCCAATCCCTAACCAAACAGCTACAAAAAATCCAAGAATGAACGCTAAACTTGCAATTGGTCGACGGAATGGATTTTGAAATTTATTTACATTTTCAATAAATGGTACAGTAATTAATCCTAATGGTACTGCAGCCATTGCTAATACACCTAATAATTTATTTGGTAATACGCGTAATAAATTAAATGTCGGGAAGAAATACCATTCAGGTAAAATTTCTAATGGTGTATTAAATGGATCTGCAGGTTCACCCATTGGGGTTGGTGATAATACAGATAATCCAACACAACATGCTAACATCCCTAACATAGTAAGAGGGAAAATATATAAAATATCATTTGGCCAAGCAGGCTCTCCATAATAGTTGTGACCCATTCCTTTTGCTAATTTAGCTCTTAATTTTGGATCAGTTAAATCTGGTTTTTTAATTACTGACATAATAAATTTATTAATAATTTATAGTTATTTTATTTTTTCAAAGATAATGTATTTTCAATTATAATGGACCTGAAATACCTTGTTTACGAATCATTAAGAAGTGAGTTAACATTAAAACAGCAGCAACTAATGGTAAAACAAAAGTATGTGCACTATAGAATCGAGTTAATGTAGCCTGTCCTACACTCTCACCTCCACGTAATAATAGAACTATTGGTTCTCCGACAACTGGAACTGCTGCAGGTACCCCTGTTACAATTTTACATGCCCAGAATCCAACTTGATCCCATGGTAATGAATAACCTGTTACACCAAATGAAACAGTAACAACAGCTAAAGTTACCCCTGTAACCCAAGTTAATTCTCGTGGTTTTTTAAACCCACCAGTTAAATAAACTCGAAAGACATGTAAAACTAACATAAGGACCATCATACTAGCTGACCATCTATGAACTGAACGAATTAACCAGCCAAAATTTACACTTGTCATAATATATTCAACAGAAGCAAAGGCATCAACAACACTTGGTCTATAGTAAAAAGTCATTGCAAATCCAGTTGCAACTTGTATTAAAAAACATGTTAAAACCAGACCTCCAAAACAATAGAAAATATTTACATGAGGTGGAACATATTTACTAGAAATATCATCAGCAATTGCTTGAACTTCTAGTCGTTCTTCAAACCAATCATAAACTTTACTCATAAAATAACTTTTATAATATTTTTACACTGTTAAGCAAAATAAATTATTTTTATTTAATTAAATAAGAACAAGGCGAGAGTGGGATTCGAACCCACGGAACCTGTAAAGATTCATCTGATTTCAAATCAGACGCAATCGACCAACTCTGCCATCTCGCCAAAAAGATTAGCTACAAAACTAATCTTAAATATTAATTAACTTTCATATGTACTCATCCCACTAAATTTAATCGAAGCTGGGTTTGGGTTTTTTCCAATTGAGAAATTACGACTGTTTATAGATGTACGACCTGGATTAACTTTTTCTGGAAAAACACCATCTTTGGGATGTAAATATTGAACTTCACCACTTGGAAAAATACGATAAATTTTGTAATTATTAATTTTAAATGTTCGTAATTGTGTTCCTAATGCTAAACATTGTTCTTTACGGGCTAAATATAATAAATTTTCTCCATTACGCATTATTGCTGCACCACCAGTAGGCATTTCAAATATTTGCTCTTTAGGACTAGTCCAAGTAATAGCATATTTCTCTTCAACTTCAGCTGCACGTAACCAGCCGCCAGTACTTCCACCAAAAGTAGGAAACGGTGTTTGTAAATTTAATGTCATTTGTAAAATTTTATAAATGTTTAACGTTCAATATATAATTTTAATAAAAAAATTTTTTTTTTCATTAAAATTATTAAAATTTCTAGCGGAGAATGGATTTGAACCATTGACCTTCGGGTTATGAGCCCAACGAGCTACCAGACTGCTCTACTCCGCGAGATATAAATATATTTATAATATTCAAATATACTGTGAGATTTAATTTTGAAGTAAACTAAAGTTTAAAAAGATTGTATATAAATATATATATACCATATTTAAACTAAATATGTCAATTAAATTAAAATTATTAGTTTACTTTAATTGATATAAAGGTTTAAGTACCAAAGATGAGCAATAAAATAATTGAGTTGGGTAGTTGCGTAAATATTTTAGTAGCATTCGATTGAAGGATCTAGAATGAAAATGAATCGAACTTAAGTAATATATGATAGCTATTGCTAAGTCAGGAGCTCTTGTTAACTCTACAAATGCGCTTAAGGCTAAAGAGAAATTTATATTAAACGTATAAAATTCGAGCAAAGTTTAAAAGAATAAAAAATTAATCGTATCTAAATATTAACATATTTTGATACGATTAAGTACGCAATAAAAAATAAATAGTAATTTAGTATTATTGATTCATTTCAAAATGATTGTTTTAGAACCTTAATTGCTATACCTCGAATTGAATATGAAATTTGTTCAAAACAAAAGTATTTAATAGCTAATGTTTGGATGGTTAACGAATTATTTTATTACAGTTATCCTTACTATTTTCCTAATTTTTTTAACATTAAGCTAAATAAATATCAATTTGAAGTTCGATTTAAATTTATTCAAGTTTTTAGTTCTATAAATATTGAAAAAGTATTTTGGGTAAGCGAATTTATTCCATCTAAGATTTCCAATCAACGGAAAGCTAGTATTAAAAAATATTTTATCGAAGTAATTGAATTATTGCAAAACTATGATTTGATAGAAGATAATTATAGATATATGTCTCAAGGTAAGATATATAAAACTTCAAAATTAGATGTTCAAAACATTTCTGAAGGATTTATTCTTTATGAATAATTAAATGTATGATTTTGGTTTAACTATGGGATTAGACCTGTATAACTTTATTCAATTCATTTTATTATAAAATAATAATAATATCTGTTTTAACTAGTAAAAACAACGTTTTACTCGATTAAAAAAGAGAAAACATACGTTCGAAAACAGTCCATACACACGGACTGTTTTCGAACGTGAGAAACGAAAAGCTTCGCTTATAAAAGATTAAATAAGCTTAATTAAATATTACTTAGTAAATTTTTTATCTATGAAAAAATAAAACGTTAGTAAGCATAATTCCTAATGTTTTATTTTTTTTATTTTTTCATAAAATTTATAAAGTTCAAATTTATATTTTTGAGACTCGTCCCAAACAAAATCAAACTCCGGCAATATTAACGGATCGCCAAAGATTGGTAATGGAATTTTAGATTGTGCGTCTATATTAGATTCTTGAGACAGTCGTTTTACTGGAAACGTATTAGTTGGTTTTACACTTTGTAAAACAAATGGTTTAGCTTTATTAGGTTGAATAAGATCTAGGTTGTTTATCAACTCGTCTTCATACATCAGTCTGAATAAAAACAATAAAACAAATATATATATATATACTTCATATTCTTTTCTATAAATACCGTATAAAAATCCCTAATTCGGAACAACTTCAAGATATTCGAAATGATTTGCAAAAGGGTTTCATTTCCAAAATTGAAAAACTTAAGTTTAGGTATTTCTAAGGGTGTTGTTAGTCCGTATAATTTAAATTTCTGCAAGGACCTAGAGTCTTCATTTAAATGTCTTCAGCTAGTTTCTTTTCTCCAAAGAGAAGAGATTCAAAAGGATTTAAGTTTCGTAAATTCTATTAATATAGCTATTGTAGAATTTCCTATAACTAATTTTCTAAGATTTCTAGGGAAAAATCCTAGAAATACATATCATCGTGAAAAATCTATGTCTTTTTTTCTAAATTTATTAGAATTAGAGCCACTAAAAATAAAAATTAATGATAATAAGTTTGTAGCTTTCACTTTTTGTAATTGGGTAGGCTTAGAAAAAAGAAAAAACACATGGTTTGTTGAGCTTCGGGTGGCAGCTAACATTTTATCCTCGATATATCCTTACACTCTATCAGATACTCTTTTAATTTATAAAACAAAATCCGAATTAGAAATAAACTCTCAATTTATAGAGAGTTTTAACACGAAAAATTCTTGGAAAGAGTTTGAAATCGACAAAATTTATAAAAATCTTTCATTGTCAAATCTTGCGATAGAAAGAAGACAATCGATAATTATAAACAGATTGAATGGATTAAAAAATGAGAACCGAATCGAAAGTAAAATTCGTATTTTTTCGAGAGGTTTGCTAGAAACTGTAGAAATTAAAAATTTAACACCTAAACGTTTAAAAAATGCTAGCAAGATTTTCTTGAAAGAATCATGGAATTTCCTTGAGTGAGTACATTTCGATCCTTTTAGCCTTAAAAAAAGATCGAAATGTACTCACTAAAAGTTGCTAAGAATACCAGATGGGACCTGGTTTTACCATAAATAACAGGTGATTTGTTAGTTTTTTTTTCTACTCTTACTCAGAGAACAGAATTTTTCCGGACTTTTTTTGTCAAAAATTTTTAAAAAACATATATAATATCTAGTAGTATAAAGAAAACAATATTTATATGAAAATTTTGAGATACATAATATTTCTTTCTATTTTAAGTGGTATCTTTATTTTAATTTATCGTAAATCTGACAAGAAGGGATTTCGTAGATGGTTGATATCTTTTAAAATGGGAGTTGTTATTGCAGCAATTTTAGCGGGGTTAATTCGTAATCCTGTGGAAGCAACTTATACTTATAATACCAATGCAACTCAATCAGTTGTAAAGGAACGTGTTGTTGAAACTCCAAGAGGTGGATTTAGGGATTCTAATAAACTATCTAAAAAACAAATAGTTTCTAAAATACGCGAAGATCCTGGTTTAGTCCGTCTTGCCGAAGAAGCTTGTAATAACCAAAGAGTTCAGGATAATATAAATCATTTACGAGATGAATTAGCTAAAGGCAATGACAATCCTGGAATACATAAAAAATATTTTGGGAGTAATGTATGAGAACATAGAGCACGTGGAGGCGGTCGGCTCTACACGCGAGAGATGGATGATCAGGTGGAAATTTTAGGTAAATCAGGTAAAAATTCTCAAAACCAACGTCAGATAATACGTCGAGTGAAAGAGTTATACGTTAACAAAAAAAAATAATTTTTATGAAAGAAATGTATAAATTTTCGATTGAAATCGATGAAGCTGAATTAAGCGAAATGAAGGACAAATACAATGGAAATACTAACGTCTATGTCAAATTAGAAGACGGATTTAGTTTGAGCATTACTGTCGGGACAGCAAAAAATCTAGAGTTTTTAATGAAAAAAGACAATAGAAACTTTTTTGAACCGGGTCCTGCTTGGATCATTGTTCAAAAATTAACTACTGAAATTATTCAGGAAGCAGTTGAAGCTTACATGAAGGATCGGCCAGACGGTTATTGGTTAAAACTATCCTACTTTGGAAATGATATCGATATTTCGGTATTTGATCAGTTACAAGCTGAGGAAGTCAAAGAATCTAAGAAATACGAGATAATTCGCGGTTTGGATGAATTAAAGAACAAAATTGATAAATTAGCAAAACTTGATCAAGATAGTTTTAAGAAAGAGCAGTCAGATATCCTAGCTAATTTAAATGAATTGTACCAATTCTTGGATAATAAACCATTGTAAAAACATCAAGAGATGTTGAAATACTAACATCTCTTGATGTTTTAGAGTTTGAACTCGAAATGAAAAATGATGCACTAAAATCTATTCAAAGTATTTTTTTTTTTCGAACTCTTTGATAGAATTTGAAGAGAAAATCACGAGAAATTTTTATCGGCGATACAAAAATTCGGTAGTACTTCATAATGATTGTACAGACTGGCTGTTAGATAAGCTGAGAAAACTGCAAAAAAGGCAAAACGTAGATAATTATTTACTCACGAGTTACTTGTCAAATATTGAATTACGGTCTTTTGCTGAAAAGGAGTTAGAGTATGAGATTCAAAAATTCGATAACATACTTTATCGAGTGCTTGTATTTAGAGTTAAAGATTTTAGTGATGTCTGTGACTCGATGTTTAAGTCCGATAATAATTATTATAAGATTAGACAGGTTAAGCAATTTCTTCGACAATTACAGGAAAATATCTTTTTAGAAATTTTCAATGATTCAGATTTTATTCAAATACTTGCTTTAGAGAACCAATCAATAATTGAAATGGATAGGTTGACTGGTATTCCTCGTGTAACCCTTTTTAAACAACCAAGGTCCAACTATTTAGTAGCCAGAATAGTTCTACTCGAGGATTTATTTCACTATAGATACCCTTTCCGAATACCGGATTTGTTTGAATTAGACTTTAACAATCGAAAGTTATCTAAATATGAAAATTTAGTTAGAGTTGAATTTATTAAAACTTTTAGTTCCAGAGATGTGCAGAAACCTTTTTATATTAGAGAATTTCTTAATACTTATAAAATCTCTAATCAAAAAATCAAAGAGATAAAACAAATTTTTATTGATATTATTCATATCTTTCAACAGTATCAACTTATTGAGGAAGACGGTTTACTTATGCTAAACCGAAGTCCGATAAATATTCATGACTTGGATACTTCTAATATTTCAGATGGAATTATTCTTTATGAAAAAATTAATACTAATCCATTTCTTTATCAAAAAGTTTAATACGAAGTTTATTATGGGCTAATAGCGGAAACTTTTCGTTTTATTTTAGTTTTTATTTAGCAAATGTTGAATTTACAGTCTTTTTAATACTTAGGTACTGAAAAAAAGTCTCCGCCATCACGGAGACTTTTTTTCAGTAAAACGGAAACTTTTTTTCAGTAATAAAAAAATTATTTAAATTAAATTGACAAAATATATATTTTTATATATACATTAATTAATAAATATATTAATCTCAATATCATGTCAAAAAAAACTTTATTTACTCTTTCAGCTACAATTCTTGGAATTGGTTTAGCCTGTACACCTTTAAAAAATTATCGGTTATTCAATATGATGATGGAATTTCTTGGTTCGGGAGGTCTTTTTTAAATGATGCTTCCCTCTCAAATAATTAAACAAACTCCGGTAGTCGGTTCCGTTTATGGTTTTTACAGAACTGCAAGTAGAGTTTATGACTCTACTTCACCTGTAGGTGCGGTTAAAGAGGCCGTTAAAGGCTTGGTTATTGATTGTACCCCTCCTGCTATCAAGTACCCAGTGCTTTGTGCGTCTTTATTAACAACAGGTGCTGCTTGTATAGCTACTGGTGGTAATCCCTTAGCTATTTCTTGTTTTGTTAATACAGGACGTTTAATATTAGATGCCTAATATGACATCTACTATTAAAACTATTTTATTTGCATTCTCGAGCCTTTTAGGGACAGAAGCTAATATGTTACCTAAAATCGATAGACTCACATTATAAAGCCTTTTAGGACCATTTCAGAGCACATTCCATCATCTTTCCAACTAAATTATTTTTTCTTTTATCTTCAGCACTAAAACCTGCTTATTTTCGACTTGATTTTGACTGAAGGTATATCATCACCCTACTTAACCTAACAAGTGCCTTAAATCGGAAATTAAGGCCCTCTCAGAAGATATTTCAATTACAGCACCCCTTCCTAAAAATATTTCAATAATTTCCACACCCGTAACTGTTCATCTAGGGTAAACTCTAAATGAACCCACAATTATTGTTCGTTAATATTTATTTTTAATTGATTTTTTGATCAAAGTTTAGTATCCTATACTTAATCAACATTTTATAACGAAGGAGAAAATTTATGTTTGAAGAAGTTTCAAAAAATCGTAGATATGCTTATGCAAGGGTAAGTTCAAAATCCCAAGAAGACAATTCATCTTTGTCAGCGTATTAGAAGTTTTTGTATTTGAAGATAAGTTTCTTCAATAGAATCGCGAAACTCAGTCTCGTCTAATTCATATTCGTGTCTAAAAGGCTGTGGATCTGAGTTGTATATTTCACAATCCTGCAATATTTGCTGGATGAAATCTAAAAAATCTGATGATTTTTCATGAGGTTCCAAAAGAATCAAATTGGATTCTAAGATATCTAATACTTCTCCGTTTAATCACCCTCTTTCTTCAAATGCTATCAAAAACCTACCAATATCAATTTTTTCCTCTATAAATTCCTCTAGTAACTGCAAATCTTGATCACGTGTCTCCCAATCCAATTGTCTATTCAGTACGGCTGAATAATTAAAAAGTTCCTTTGATTCAGTGCTACTAATAGATTTTTCTTCACGCTTTTTTAGAAGTTTGAGGTGTAGCTTTTTATTGTATTGAGTCATTAATTTTCCTTTATGTTTATGTTATTTTTTATTAAACTCTTCTTAAAATAAGCTTCTCTAAATCTTTCACCCATGATAAGATCACCATCAATATGATTAAAATAAATAAATATAAAGAAGTTTCTTTATTTATTTTAATCATATTTAAGAAGTTAAGAAGGATGATGGGACTAAATATTATTAAAAATAAATTTATAGTTGCCAAATAATTGACGAATACATTATCCTTATACATAAAATGCAACCATCCTGCAATTAGGTGTCAATTGTTATAGGTTAGTCATACAGTCATAAAAACTAGGTAGGGGTGACCTCCAAACCTGACTGGGTGTCATTAATTATTATTTTAAAATTATCCAAATTATTTATGAAATTTTATTACGAAAATGCACTAGCCAATCAAAATGAAACGGCTAAAACTAATATAGTTTGGGTATGTGATATTACAGAAATAGAATTAAATCAGAATAAAAAAATTTATATATTTTTATGCTTAGATATTCAGACGAATAGTGTGATAGCTTACACTACCAGTCAAAAAACTATAAATGCACGAAGCATTGTAAGATGCCTTACAAAAGCAATTAAAAAAAGATTTATAATTGCCCCCGAACAAAAGTTATTTTACACAGTGATAGAGGAACTCAATTTTCTAGTACATGCTACAATAATTTTACAAAGAAATTTGAACAATTCATAATACCTAGTATGAGTCGAGAAAATACTCCAACAGACAATGCCGTTGCTGAACGTTTTATGCGTACTTTTAAAGAACATAAAATTAATGGGAAAATAATTGAGCAATCAATACAGGAAGCGATTATATCAAACACGAGTCCAGGAAGTAAAAGTTATAGAAATATTGTTAATAATTATATCGTAAACTTAAACCAAAAGCCAAATAAAAAATCATCCTATAAAAGCCCTGAACGGCACGATAACGACGTTACAGCGGCTTCTTTGCTTATGCACGAGCCCTTCATTCTAGAGCATTTTCGGAGCGTTATGGCGAGGATAATCGGCGCAATGAAATTTCGAAGTTTAAATCTGAAAACTTTAAAGTAGTAAGCTTATTAGAAGAAATTGCTTCTAAAAGAGCGGAGATTGTCGATAGAACGCCTTTTGATAACTTTGAAGGTAATATTATTGCCTTAGAGCTCGTAGATCAGCGCCTTACCGAGCTTTATGAATTGCTCTCAAGCAATCAGCATATTGTTCGAAAAACTGTAGAAAGGGCTATCGAACCCGTCAATGAAAATGTTGATGAATTACGAGAACAATTTAGTGAAGAAATGGAAGTATTAAATAAAAAAATTGATATGCTTCTACCAAAGCCCCAAAAAAAAACGGCAAGTTGAACTACTTTGTGATCCGGTTGATAATAATTTATTACCAATTTTTTTAACAAATGCAGGAAACTCTTTTCAAAGAAAAAAAGATTTAATTAGAGCACAACTTCGTATCACTTACATAATCTTATATCACTGCGGATTACGTATTAATGAAATAAGACATTTAAATCAAAAAGATTTACAAACAGCAATAGACGCAGCTCAATTTAATTTAGTACACCACAAGACAAAAGAGGCACATATACACGTACTCTCTAAGAAAGCTGTCCAAGATTTACAAGATCTTAAATTAGAGTTTTTAGTTGTTTTCGAAAAACATCAATATAAATATTTATTCGGTAAAAGTAAAGCTATGACGGATAAAAACTTAATTAAAATGGTCAATAAAGATTTGAAGGATACATGCACAAAATTTAACATTCCATTTAACATAAAATCTCATAGCTTCAGAGTAAATATGATTACGAGCTTACTTAAGGTTACATCAGTCCAAAATACTGCTAATATAATTGGGCACTCAGATATTAGGTCAACCATGAGCTATAATTAGGTATGCACTTACAAAAATAGAAATTCAAGATTTATTAGACCAAATTAATAATAATAATAATCAAAATTAATAAATATTATTTCAAAAACAATAAAATAAATAAAAAATTGTCACATTATCAGAAGTGACAATTTTAAAATAAAAATGTACGAAGAGATTGTTTAACAACCCCAGGGCATTTTTTTTGCTTTCTTACAACAGTAAACGAAAACTTTACAACCAACGGAAACTGGTACCGTGACCACAGTGGTTACATTGGGTCCTGGTATAAATGATGCGGCCATTGACAGGCCATCAGCGCAAACGCCAATACCACTTACAACAGCACAAACACCATCTTGACATGCTACAGCCTCTAACATATCAACAGTTCCTTTGGCTGCGCCAGCTGCCCCTGTGCTTACGCCAGTAACTTTGGTAACATAAGTTAATGTCTTATCCGCCGTCTCACTAATTTTTACCATATTATCTGTTGAATCATTAATGTTTTTAACGATAGTAACTACCCTTGTCCAACCGGGTACGCTCCAAAATATTATAGCCATACTTTTTTTTTAATAAATAGTAATAATGTTTTTAATAAATATTAATAATGGATTATATTTGAAAAAAATAATTTTAATAAATTAATTAGTAAGTAGGGTTGACATGCATCATTATATTTTTTAATATATAAAATATTAATGACACCGTTATACTACTAACAACACCATTCTGCAAAAAAGTAACAATTTAGTTTAGTCAAGGTATCATTGAGAAACATTTGTGTAGGGTGTTAGTAAAATCCCAGTACGATCGATTATTACGTATTTCTGTGAATCATTCTCTCAAAACTTAAAAGATTTGAAAAAAAAGATGAATTAATGAGTAAGATATCAACAAAATATTTAGGTTTAAGAACAATAGATGTACGTATTACTTTCACATTTTGTATTATTTATTGATCCAGAGTTAAGTGAAATTGTTAGGTCATGCCACATTCGAGCTAAATTATTTTAAGTTTTTTCTTCTATTAGTATTGAAAAAGAAGTCTTCTATATAAAATTCTTTTTCAATATTTATAGAACTAAAAATTTGATAAAATTTAAATCTAACCCTAAATTGATCTTTACTGAGTTTTTGATGAAAAAAATTAGGTATATAAAAAGGATATTGATAATAAAATAGATCGTCCAGCAACCAAACATTACATATTAAATATTTTAATTTAAGAGATCGTTCAAAGGTCACACGAGGAATCCCAATTAAACTCTGAAATGTATTATTAGTGAATGAAGTTATTAATACTCCAGTTTGAAGACGTTGAAAAAAATCTTTTGTTTTTTGGAATTGATAACGATTCTTGGAACTAATTGTAGGATTTTGATAGGTTATAAAATCTCTAATTATAAAAGTAACTTTTCTATAAGAAATTTCATCCAAATTTTGAATTGTGTAATCTAAATTTTGAGCATAATTCAAAAATTGGATAAATTGAATTAAAGTTTCTGAATTTATGCTGCTTTCAGATTTTATATAATCGGATTGTAAACCAAGTTGAAAAGTCTTTTGCTTTCGAATAGGACGTAACTGCAGCACCAACCAATCAAGATAAGAATGTTGAAGAGGTAATAATTTTCCAAAATAAAATAGAAATTGTTTTGTTAACTTAGATTCGATTTCTTCAAAATTATTTGAAACCAATAATTTATGAAATTTCTGAAGAAATCTACCTTTCATCTCATACTCGAATTTTAAAGAATTGTTTTGTTGATAAATACGTCCGTAATGATTAGCTTTTCGATTTCCTATTCTTAGAATAGAACCTTTTCTATTTTTCTCAAGCTGAACTTTATAATTTGTTCGTTTTAATTTAGTATAACAATTTTCAATAAAATCAGATGAAGAGATTTTATCTCTTTTATTTTCTCGGCAGTAATTTATATCAAAACGACTTAGTGTAGCTTTTTCAAGAATTTGCCAATCGATTTTGTTTCTTTTTGCAAGAAAATAAAATCTACTAGCATTTGAGCCTGATAATTGAAGAATCGTACCTTTCCAATACGGATGATCGTTAAGAAAAAAAATCTGAAATTGATTTTTAGATTTCTCTAAAATCTTTTCTTGAATTGGTCTTGATAATTTTCCAGATTGTTGATAAGAGTTAAATCCAAGATTAAAAAAATAATTTGCAATTTTATTTTGATCACACTGTGAATCTTGAAACTTAAAAGATATCCAATCAACAACTAAATTTTGATAATCAAAATTTAAGGATTTTGGATACATTTTTTACCTCCTGTAGGTTTTTACGTAAAATGATTTAAAATTGATTCTTGAGCTCCTGAGAGGCCGATAAGAGAACATTTATAGTTTATTTATCTGGTTTAACTAATCGATTGTAAGGAATGTATTTTAATTCCTCTTTCAGAACCTTGTAAATTGTGGTACGACCTCGTCCAGTGACTTTTGCTATTTCAGTAATGGAAAGATTCTTAGTTTCTTTCAAATCTTGAACTTGAGAAATTAATTTTTTGTCAATCACCGTTCTTCGTCCAAGATACTTACCATTTTTCTTAGCAGCTTGAATTCCTTGCCGCTGTCGCTCTTTCCGACGTTCATTCTCAAAAGTAGCAATCGCAGCTAAATTAGTCGAAATTAACTGATTCACAGCCATATCATTGGAATAGGGCAAATCTAATGAAATAAATCTAACTCCTTTTTTATGAAGTCGTTCTTGTAATTTTAAGAATTCAAGTGTATTTCTACTGCAACGATCAATTTTAGTAACTAGTAATAAATCATTTTCTTTCAATTCATCATCAATCAAATTATAGAAAACAGGTCGATCTTGAATTTTATCAGCGGCAGAGCCTACTTCTACACGAATGTTTTTTACTGGTACACCAAGTTTAAGAAATTCGTCCTTCTGCGCTTCCAAAGATGAATTATCTTCTTGGGATTTTGAACTTACCCTTGCATAAGCGTATCTGCGATTTTTTGGAATTTCTTCAAACATTTTTCCTCCTTAGTAATTAAGTAATTAAAATGTGTTTTAAATAAACCTTATCATACTTTATTCGAAAAGTAAAATAAAAATAAATATTAACGAACAATATTTGAGGGTTCGTTTAGGGTTTACCCTAAAAAGACACTTCTTGGGAGTAGGGATTAATGAAATATTTCTATGGAATGGATCAGAGAATCTAATATGCTCTGAGAGGGTCTTTTAAAGCTCTGGAATGGAAATAAACTAGTTTTATATATATATATACCTCAATGAAATTCTGGACTTAAAATGGGCGGGTTTTAGTAGTTAAGATAAAAATAAAATAATTTTGAATGAAGAGTAATATAATTTATCACTCTTCATTCAAAATTATTTGAAATTTAAAAAATCCATTTTCAATAGAAGTATATAATTCGGCTTCATCGAAATTCGTTTCAAAATGCTCGCATTCAAAATACAAGGCCGATAAAAATCCTTTTAATTTATGTGCATTTTTGTTCGGACAAAAATCTTTTATTTGTTCCGAAACTAATTTTGATAGAAATCTTTTACATTTCTCTGAATGCTTACGACGAAGTCCAAACACATTATCATGAAATTCATGCGCATTTATCTTTTTACTCAAAAAGTCTTCCATTACTGAAGCAATTTCAAATCGATCTTCCCACACAATATGTTGACTAACTTTCGCGCCGTATTTAATTAATTCTAAAGCTTCTTTTGGATTTTCTTTCAAAAAAGATTTTTTTTCATTTAGAATTTTTTTTTCCTGTTTTAACAATTCAATATGTCGTTTTAGATTATAATTAATATTGATCATACATTATTTCTTGAGGTTAATTAAATTTGATAGTCCGATGATGAAGAATCTAACGGTGTTATTCCCATAACGTCGCTCTCGAAACTATTCAGTGGAGTAAATCCTGGATTTTGTCCTTCGTCTACGCTTGAAAATTCATACGCAGGAGCAGGCGTTATACCCATCACATGGCTCTCAAAGCTATCGATTGGTGTAATTTCATCGGCAACATTTTGTTCTGCTTTATCCTTTGGAGGAAAATTTTTCGCTTGACCGCTGAACCATCCAAATTGACCTCCAAAGTTTCCTGTTTCTAGTAGATCCTCTCGTTCGTCATCATTAGGCTCACAAAATGTCATAAATTCACCTGTAGATCGTTTGAAGATTGCAATTCGATTTTCTTCTTCATTATATATATTAATTGATTTAACTTCCCGATTTGTCCCAGCTTGATAGGTTCCATCTTCAAACCAAATACTATTTGGATTTTCGATGATTTCTTCCACAACATCCATAAACCTATCAATATTTTCTTCCGTTCTTGCCGTTGAAGTACCTCCATTCTTTTTTATTTGGTAAGGAAGCCCCGCCAATGCTCCGTGATCTTTTGTCTTAAATTGTGCCTGACCACGTCGCATTATTAGTTCAGGACGAGATTCTACTAAAATCCATCGATCTTTTGGATTTGGCTGATTTCGAGAGGCCTCAGTTTTTAATGATTGCTGTGGAGATCCTGCATAAAGTTGAGTTTCACAATCTGCAGGACGAACTAATCCTGGAGGTTCATACAGATTATTACCTAACCCCCAACCTGGATTTGGTTGTTGCACGAAACCTTCAGATCCAGATGCTAACAGCCAGATACCATATAAAACTGCTACAAAAATCGTATTTCCTATTAGAGCAGCTGACCAAGACCCACCTCTCATTTCTAGAATTATTGAGCTAATCTCTGGGCGACGTAAAAATTTATCGTCCATCAAGTAAATATATGTAGGCAGAGTTTTAACATTTTTACTCAAACTTGGCATAATTATTTTTGGTTTAATTTCCAAATCGAGTTTCACCTTACTTGGTTGAATTAATCTATTAGTATTTTGATTTGACATAATACGAACAACCCTTGGTTGAAGAGGAGGACTCATACCAATAGCATTAGCAGATTTTACATCACTAAAAATAATAATCATTCCTACAATAATCACAAAAATTTTACGCTTTCCATTCAAAGTAACATTCTTAACAAATACAACACTGGAATCAGTAATCAACACGAGCCGATTACCACATTTAGTATCTACCAAACATTTATAACCTAATGATTTGCGATCATTCACATAATTGATATACATTCTAAAATAAAGTTTATTTTACATTTTATAATTATTATATTAAAAGACGTTCGAAATTTCTCCTTATAGTGGAGAAATTTCGAACGTGTGTTTGAAGTTTAAAAAGTAATAAAAGGTTGATAAGAGTACAAAATTAACTAATCCACTGAAATTTAACTCAAAATAAATTTCAAAATGAGTTCTTGTCTTACCCCATAAGTAAACAAGTTAAAGTATTAATCTAAATTGAACTTTTCATAAAGAACAAATCCTTCTGAAATATTATCAACATCTAACCGATCTGTGGAATAATAGTGACCATTAGACATAATTTTATAATGATTATCTATCAATTTAAAATCTTGCATAAGGTGTATTAATTCGACAAATTCTTGTTTAATAATTTTCTTTTGCTGGTTCGAAATTTTAACTGGATACGAATCTAAAAATAACTGAACAAAAAATTCTTTTTCAATACTCATCTGTTCATCTAGAATAAACTCTCAAAGGTAAGAAATCTTGGACACTTTGAAAGTTTAGTTAGAAATCAAGTATTTGACCTTAAGGTAAATTAAATTATTTCGAGTTACCAGCAATAATACTATCTGTTAATGATTTTAAAATCAATTTAATTGATCTTACAGCATCATCGTTTCCTGGAATTGGAATATCAACTAAATCAGGATCACAATTTGTATCTAAAATAGAAACAATTGGAATACCTAGTTTCTGACATTCTTTAATTGCTGTCATTTCTCGTTTTTGATCAATAATAATTGCAATATCAGGTAAATCTTGCATTATTTTAATTCCATCTAAATGTCGACGTAGTTTTTTTAACTCTTTTCGACGTAAGCTAGCTTCTTTTTTTGTTAATAAATCAAATGTACCAATTGCTTCTTGTTGTTCAAGATCTTTTAAATACTCAATACGTTCTTTTAATGTTGTCCAATTTGTTAACATTCCTCCTAACCACCGATGATTGATATAAAAAGAATCACAGCGTTTTGCCTCTTGAGCAATTAAAGTACTAGCTTGACGTTTTGTACCAATAAATAAAAATTTTTTTCCTTGACTGGCAGCAGACTCTAAATATGTATTTGCTTCCTTTAGCAAAGTTGCAGATTGGACTAAATCTAATATATGGATATTATTTACTTCACTATAAATATAAGGAAACATTTTTGGATTCCATCGATATGCTTTATGACCAAAATGAACCCCAGCTTCTAATAATTGAGATAAACTTATATTAGACATAAAATTTTTAAATCACTTAAATAAAAATATAATTTTCTAATTCAAATAATAGCAGACATTAAAAAACTTGTCTATATATTTTGCTTAATATTAGAAATGTGTTGCAATGGTATTTTAACTGAATTAAGAGATGAAACATATTTTTTAAAACAATTTCTATAAATTTGTGAACCTGTTCCAGCTGGAATTAAATGTCCAATAATAATATTTTCTTTTAATCCACGTAACCAATCAATTCGTCCTTCAATTCCTGCTTTTGTTAATACACGAGTAGTTTCTTGAAAACTTGCTGCAGAAATAAAACTTGGATTATTTAAAGCAGCTTTAGTAATCCCAAGTAATAATGGTACATAATAAGCAGGTTGTTTTTCTTGAGTTTTAATAATTTGATTAATATATTGAATGTGATACAAATCAATAACTTCTCTTTTTAATAAACGAGTATTACCTTCAGAAGTTATTAAAACTTTTGTTGTCATTTGTTTAATAATTACTTCTAGATGTTTATCATTAATTGTAACACCTTGTGATTGATAGACTGATTGAACAGAATTCAAAATAAATGATTGAATTTTTTTAAAACTTTTATAACTGCTTTCATAATTATCAATCAATCGATTATATTTAATTATTTTATTTTGATCACATGAAAAAGATTTCATTAACCCATAATAATTAAAATAGACTTTTAATAATTTATGAGCATTTATTTTTTCATTTTCTTTGATAGATGTCCCTAATTTTCTAAACTCAAAATTTGAATCTAACTCTGTTTTTTGAATTAATAAACCTTTTTTTTTACTAGTTGGAATTTGTTTTGTAATTAAATTCTTTTTACGAGCTTCTAATATTTCTTCAATTCGTGGTAACCCTTGAACAATATCTCCAGTAATTTCTTTTTCAAGGTTTAGTAGACCAATAGTTTCTCCTTCTTCTATAAATTCACTATTTTTACAAAATACACTGTTAACATCTTTTTCAAAATAGTTTTCTGTAATTGAATAAAGACCAATTGCTTTAATAAAATGATCTTCTACAAATTTTACTAATGTTAATTGATATGAAGATTCTTTTGTTTGTTTATATTTATTTTTTAAAGTCTCTGAACTTTGGATTAATAATGTAGAATCAATTTTCGGTAAAATAGAATTTTTTAAATTATTTGATCGTAATATTTTATTAACTCTTAAGTCTGAAGTATTATTATTGATAGAAAATTTTTTAAAAAATTGTGGTATAAGAGAACTATATAGTTTTCCATTTCTTTTTAAAAAGAATTTTGAAAATTCTAATTTAGTATTAATTTTATCTTTTAAAAAATCATTTAAATTAAAGTTTTTTTTGACAGAAAGTTTCATTGTATCACAATAATTTAAGAAGATAGATCTATTGACTTTTAAATTAGGTTGAATACGAGTTGGAGAAATTAATTTATACTGTAAATTAATTTTATTAATTAAATCATTATTTTTACAATTAGGAAAAAAATAAGGTTTACCTTTTTGAAGGGTAAAAAATTTCTTATTTTCAATAATAATTTTACCAGTCTCATTTACATTTGAACTATTAATAATAAAATCATTTAATTTTTTCTTAGGAAATTGATTTTTTTTGAGAATTAAACAATCCGTGTTTGATATTAAAAGAATTTGTTTAATATCTTTTTTTTTTATTTTAAATTTAATAATTTCTAATAAGTTCAATGTTATTGCTTCTAAATAACCTAAATTTGTATAACTATCTACAAATTGATTTTGCTGAACAAGAAAACAAGATTGAAGATTTTTATATTTTAAATACGGAGAAATATAGTTATTTAAATAAAGTTTTTCATTAACTTGAAAATTGACTGAGTTTATTTTTTGATTATTTATTAATTCAATCTGTATATCATTTTTTGATAATTTATTAGTTTTAAAAATTAAAACATTTGAAATTAAGTTTACGTTTTCTATTCCTTTTAGAATTTTATTTGGCTTATATAAATAAATTGATTTAGCCTCTACTTTAAAATTTAAGTTAGAATTTAATTGATTTTGGAAAAACTCTGATTTAGGAAATTCATATAAGTCAACTGGTCTAATCAACAGTTGCTCACTACTTTTACTAACTATATGTTCACAAAATGATAATTTTCTAATAGGAATATTTGAAAAAATAACTTCACCCGGATAATATATTTTTTTAGCTGCATTCTTAAATTTTTTTCCTTCATAAACCAAACCTGATTTAATTAAAATGGTCTGAACAAGATTATTTTTTTGATATATAATTACTATACCTGATGTTTTAGAAAAATGGCCTGGAATAATTTCAAATCCTTCAGATATTAAATCACCATGTTCAACAAGTAAAGCATTTTGGTCACAATTAACTTTATGAGTTTCTTCTCCTAACCAAATGATAGTACGATGAGAAATTTTATCATTATATTTATCTAATTTTTCTTCTTCTATTTGTTCAAAATCAAATTCATTTGGCATTGAAACATAATAAGGTATTTCAATGTTTATTTGATTAAATTTCACTAAATTTTGATAATCATAATAAATAGTTCCACCAGTTAATGTTCGAAATGAATTTGTTACCAGAGTCCCAAATTGTTTATTTCTTGTCATTTGAAGATAAAATTTTAGATTTTTTTCTTTTATCTTTAAAAGATATTTTAAATCTTGGATATTTAACAAATAATTTTTCTTTTGAATAGGTAGTACTAATTTTTGAAAATTAGAATTTAATAATGAATATTTACTATGATTAATTCTAATCACTCTTTGATATAAACTTTGTTTATTATTATAAAATTCAATACATCCTTTATAATGGTTGATTATTTTAGTTCGAAAAATATAACTATATTTATTAAGTTTATAATCAGGATAAAAGTTTATAAATGAATTATTGGGAGCATTATAAAGTTGGCCAGATAAAATCCATATTAATTTATTATTATTATTATTTAATAAATTAATTTTTCTTTTTAAATGAGGCATAAAAATTTCACCACATTTATCAGTTAATATAGGTTCTATTTCTGTTTTAATTTGTTTATTCGTATTAATTAATTCTCCAATAACTGTATTTTTTAAAATATATTGATTATTTTTTGGAAATAATATTGTATTTCGTAAAACTTCAATTTGAATTAATTCTTGATTTTCATCTTCTGGAATCAATATTAAAGAACCTGAATTTTTTGTTACATAAACATCTTCACCCCTATTGGTTCTTAGAATAACTGTTTTTAAACTTTTATAAAATCTTATAATCCCATTTATTGGACTAATAATTTTTTTTCTGGCTTCTGAAGTAAAAATTCCACCCGTATGAAAAGTTCGCATTGTAAGTTGAGTTCCAGGTTCTCCAATAGATTGACCTGCTAAAATCCCAATTGCTTCTCCAATATCAACTAGAATTTCATTAGCTAAATCCCATCCATAACATTTCTGGCAAATTGCTCGATATAAATTACAAATTAAAGGTGATCGAATATAAAATTCTTTGATTCGTCGAAGTTTAAATTCTTCAATTAATTTTGGCGTTACTTGTGTATTGACTTTAGCAATTAAAGTTTTTGTTTCTGGATCAAAAATTGATTTATTAAGAACTCGTCCTAATATTTTCTTGTATATTAACTCAGTCTTTTTTTGTTCATTTTTAGAAATATAAAGTCTAAATGAATGTCTTGTTAAACAATCTTTTTCTCGTATTAAGATATCTTGAGCTACATCAATTAAACGGCGTGTTAAATACCCAGAATTTGCAGTTTTTAAAGCCGTATCAACAATCCCTTTTCGAGCACCATATCCCGACATTAGATAATCAGTAATTGTTAATCCTTCACGAAAATTTTTTTTAATTGGTAATTTCATAATCTCACCATTTGGATCAGACATTAGACCTCGCATACCAACTAATTGACGGACTTGAGATAAGTTTCCTCTAGCACCGGAAAAAGCCATAATGTAAACAGAATTTAAAGGATCATAATTTTTAAAATAATAAATAACTTGATCTTTTAAAGACTCACTTGTGAGATTCCACGTATCAATAATTTTTTGAAATCTTTCAATATCAGTAATTTTCCCTTTTAAATAAATTTTTTCAGCATTTAGAATTTCTTTATTAGCTTTTTCAAGCATCAAATTTTTAACAAAAGGAATTTTTAAGTCTTCAATACTAATTGAAATTCCGGCTTGACTAGCATATCGAAACCCTAAATATTTCAATTCGTCCGCTAAAAAGCAAGCGTGCATAGAATCATAATTAGTAAAACTCCAAGCCAGTAATTGTCTTAATTGTTTTTTCCCTATTAAGTTATTTTGATAAGTATAATTTTTCATAAAATTTATCTATTTATGTATTTATTTATAAAAAATTTAAAGTTTTTTGAATTGTATAATTTAAAATAACTCGTCCTGTTGTTGTTTTTAAATATTGAACGATTATACTACCATTTTCTGTTTTTCTAAGTTGCATATTTTCATAATATTCAATAATTGTATTATCTTTTAATTTAACTTTTCTTATTAAATTTAATGGAGATTGATTTTTATCTCTAATTCTAACCCAAATTGAACTATGAATTTCAATTTTATTTTGATCATAAGCTAAAATCACATCATCTAAATTTGAAAAATAATGATTTGACCCAAATAATCTTTTAATATTATTTACAGTTAAATAATAGCACCCTAAAACCATATCTTGACTTGGCAGAATAATTGGCTCACCATTAGCCGGGGATAAAAAATTATAAGGAGCTAACATTAACATGTAACATTCAGCTTGAGCTTCTAATGATAAAGGAATATGAACAGCCATTTGATCTCCATCAAAATCTGCATTAAAAGCTGAACAAACTAAAGGATGTAATTTGATTGCTCTTCCATGGACTAAAATAGGTTCAAATGCTTGAATTCCTAATCTATGTAATGTTGGAGCTCGATTTAAGAAAATAGGATAATTTGTTAAAACTTTTTCTAAAACTAGATCTATAATAGGTTCATCCTGTTGAATTAAATTTTTAGCAATTTTCATATTACTTGCTAAACCTTGATTAATCAATTCTCGAATTATAAATGGTTGGAAAAGTTCAATTGCCATTTCGTAAGGTAAACCACATTGATTTAATTTTAAACTTGGTCCAACAACAATAACAGACCTACCTGAATAATCTACACGTTTTCCTAATAAATTTTGACGAAATCGACCATGTTTACCTTTGATAATATCTGATAAAGATTTTAATGGACGATTATTTGCACTTAAAGCAATTTTACCGCGTTTTCCATTATCAATTAAAGTATCTACAGCTTCTTGTAGTAATCTTTTTTCATTTCGAATAATTAATTGTGGAGAATCAATTTCTAATAGTCGTAGTAACCGATTATTTCTCGTAATTATACGTCTATATAATTCATTTAAATCTGAAGTTGCAAATCTCCCACCTTCTAATTGAATCATTGGTCTTAAGGCTGGAGGAATTACAGGTAAAATGGTTAAAATCATCCAAGCTGGGTTTGAACCAGTTCCAATTAAGTTTTCCAAAATTCTAAGGCGTTTAATAGCTTGATCACGGAGTTTATAAATTCTTTGTTGTTCCCATTTTCTAACCAATTCAAAATTATTTGGACCTTCTTTATTTAATAATTTCGTACAATCCAACATAAATGCTCTTGTTGTACAAATTTCTAAGTTTAAATCAAGTTTTTCTAATTCTTTTTTAATTAAAGGGGCTCCAATTAAAAAATTAGGTGTCGCTCGTAATAAATATTTTGGCGTAGAATAATTAGGATTAAATGATTTTGGATAAGGTTTTAAAGGATAGCCACTTTTTCCTAATTCTCGATTTCTTCTATACTGTTGAAGATCCCAATGTAAACCGTAAAATGAAATTTCATCTTCTGCAATAAAGTAACTTAATGAAGCTAATTTAATACGTTTTATCCTTTCATCCCATAACTCAATAATCCTTGAAGGTGTTAATTTTAAACCGTTACATTCTTTTTTTTTCTCTTTTTTGTCACACTTTTTTGAATGAACTGTATAACTTGTCTCAAATTGCTTTTCACATTGTTCAACTTCTAATAATAAAGCCATAAAATTTGGTCGACTATTTATATACCAAACATGAGTAACAGGATAAATTAAATTAATATATCCCATTCTATGTCTACGTACTCGAGATTCTGTTAACTCAACCCCACACCTTTCACAAATTAGTCCTTCATATCTAACACGTTTATATTTCCCACACGTACATTCTAAACTTTTGCTTGGACCAAATATCCTTTCACAAAATAATCCATCCATTTCTGGTTTAAATGTCCTATAATTAATTGTCTCAGATTTTTGTACTTCTCCCACAAATTGACCATTTGGTAACTTTCGATTTGCCCATTGTAAAATTCGGAAAGGAGATGCTAACTTAATTTTTATATAATCAAATTCTTTTACAAATTGTATCATTATTATTAAAATGAAATATCGTTTATATTTGAAGTTGGAGAAAATGTTTTTGACATAGCATTATATTTTTCAATTAGGTTAACTTCAACTTCATATTTTTTATATGAACTAAATTTTTCAATTTTGTAAGTGCTCATATCTAAACCAATTGAACGTAATTCTTGTAATAAAACTTTAAATGATTCAGGAATTCCAAATTTTGGTATTTGTTGCCCTTTTACAATTGCATTTAATGTTTCATTTCGTCCTTGCATATCATCTGATTTTATAGTTAAAAGTTCTTTCAAAGTAAATGCTGCTCCAAATCCTTCTAATGCCCAAACTTCCATTTCTCCAAATCTTTGACCACCGTGTTGTGCTTTCCCTCTTAATGGTTGTTGGGTAATGAGAGAGTATGGACCTGTTGCACGTGCATGCATTTTATCATCAACTAAATGAATAAGTTTTAACATATATGCATTTCCAACAGTAATAGGATTTTCAAATTCTTTTCCTGTTCTACCATCAATTAAAACCATTTTACCTGGTGCATAAGGATTAAATAACCAACTTTCATTATTTTGAATGGAAGCTTGTCGTAATTTTTTATTAATTAAAATTCTAGACATTTCTAATCCATACATTTCATCAAATGGTAAAATTTTAAATCGAGAATTTAATCTATCACCAGCTAAACCTAATAAACATTCATAAAGTTGTCCGACATTCATTCGTGAAGGGACACCTAAGGGATTTAAAATAATATCAATGGGTGTTCCATCAGGCAAAAATGGCATATCTTGACGTGGTAATATACGAGAAATAATTCCTTTATTTCCATGTCGACCAGCAATTTTATCTCCAACTTGAATTTTTCTAATTTGAGCAATAAAAACATAAATTTTTTCAAACTTATAAGTTAATTTAGTCCGTCGATTAAATGTTACTGTTTCAATAATACGACCATATTCACCATCTGGCATTCTATAAGAATTATCTTTAACACCTTTGGCTTTTGCTCCAAAAATAGCTCTTAATAATTTAGATTCAGGTAGCTGTTCAGAAATATTATTTGAAATAACTTTACCAACTAAAATATCTCCTGGTTTTACAAATGTCCCAACCGTAACAATTCCATCTTCATTTAAATCTTTAACTTCAGAAGGACTTAAATTTGGAATATTTTTTGTTGTCTCCTCCGAAGTTTCAGAGTTTTTATCAATTTCAATTTTGTATCTTTCAATATGAATTGAGGTAAAAATATCATCATATACTAATCTTTCACTTATTAAAATAGCATCTTCAAAATTATATCCTTGCCAAGGCATATAGCCAACTAGAACATTTTGGCCCAAAGATAATTCACTATCAGTTATTGCTGGACCATCCGTAAGAATTTGTCCAGATTTAATTTTTTCTCCTTTCCAAATAATAGGTCTTTGATTAATACAAGTTTGTTGATTTGACCGTAAATATTTTTGTAATTTATATGTTATTTTTTTTCCATTTTTATTTTTAATAATAATTTTATTTGCATTTACAGAATTAACAATACCTGACAGTTGAGCAGTTAATATCATTCCGGAATCAATAGCAATCTGATTTTCTAATCCAGTCCCAACAATTGGTTTCTGAGGTAAAATTAATGGAACAGATTGACGTTGCATATTTGAACCCATTAAAGAACGATTTGCATCATCGTGTTCAAAAAACGGAATTAATGAAGCAGCAATAGAAACTACTTGAATTGAAGAAATAGCAATAAAGTCAACTTCGGATGGTGTTACATTAATAAAATCCTGTTTATACCTAACTGGAATTACATTTTTTATTAAATAATTTTCATTATTAGTTACAACATCTGCTGGTGCAATTTTATATAAATCTTCTATATCAGCTGTTAAATAAATTGGAGTTCCTACTTTAATAACTTTTCCATTAAGAACTCTCCAAAATGGAGTTTCTAAAAATCCTGATTTATTAACACGAGCACAAGTTGTTAACGATGCAATTAAACCAACATTTTGTCCTTCTGGAGTTTCAATAGGACAAATTCGGCCATAATGACTTGGATGAATATCTCTAACAGCAAAACTTATTCTATCACGATCAAATCCACCTGGTCCTAATCCGCTTATTCGACGTCTATGAGTAAGTGAAGAAAGCGGATTAGTTTGATCTAGATATTGCGATAATTGACTTGAACCAAAAAATTCTCTTACTGTCGCATTCACAATATTAAAACTTAATAAATGACTTGAATCAATTTTATTTGTTTGATTACGTACTTTTCGAAGTAATCTTTGGAATCCAATTCTAAATAAATTTTGTAGTAATTCTCCAATAGATCTAACTCGTCGGTTTTTTAAATGATCAATATCATCCTGAATAGTTTTTGATATAGTTAAACTGATTAATTTATCAGTAATTGCAAAAATATCTTCATAAATTATTGTTTGAAGTCGTTCACTAATTTTTAAATTTAGTCGATTATTAATTTTTAATCGACCAACCCTACCTAACCTATAGTATGTTGAATCAAAAATTCTAGAAAATTCTGAAATATTTTTAAAATAATTTAAATTTAAATTAAATCGAGGTAAAGGTTGATTTAAAGATTTTGAATTTATTAATAATGGCTTATCAAAATAGAAAAAATTAGAATGTTCTAAATTTCGATAAATTTCTAAATCCGTTAATCCCATTTCTTTTAGTAAATAAAGGACTGGTTTTTGATAAATTTTATCTAATTGAATGATAACTTCATCTTCCTGATTTTTGATCGGATATTTATAGGAATTAATTTTTGTATTTTTTTGGAAAGTAAATCGGATCCATGATCCATATTCAGGTATTAAAGTTGCTGTATATAAATCTTTTTCATCATATTTTTTATGATAATTTGTTTTAATTTCATGATCTTTTTTATAAAGAAGTAGCTGTGTTTTTGTTTTAAGATATTTATGACGCTTTGGTTTATATGATAATAGACTTTTTTTTCCACTTTTTTTTACAAAGATATATTTTCCCTGTTCTTTTAAACTAATTGAAAAGTGAATTGTTGGACGTAAATCTTGGAATTTTACTAATCTATTAACATTATTAATTTTTAAAATTAATTGTTTGATATTTTGTTTAAGAAAGGAAAAATTACGCATTTCAATTAGCCAATCTTGTGAATTCTTTGTAATTAATAACAATTTAGAATTTAAATTGATTTGCGCTAATTTTTGTGAATTAAAAATTATTTTATCATATATATTGTATAATTTTAAAATTTGATTTGGTGGTAACTTTAAATTATTTTTTGAAAATAAAACTTTAATAAATTCTTCTAACTCTTTTTTATTACTTTCAATATTTTTAGAAGTTTTAATTTTACTATTAAGCCACGTACTTTGAAAAATTTCGTATTTAATTAAAAGTTTTAATAAAAAATTAAAATATTTTAACAAATAAACAATTTTATCTTTTTTTAAATTTGTTTGAAAGTATGAAAAATTATTCTGTAATTTTAACCATTTAAAAAATAATTGAATCAATTCATTTTTTAAATCAGGATCAGATACTTTTGAAATAATTCGATAAAATTTAAAACAATGTAAAAAGTAAAATGAAAAATTTCTTTTTGTTTTCTTTAAATATTTAAGGCAATAATAATATATCAAATTATTTTTCCAATATGGAATAGTTCTTTTTTCTTGTGTAAAAAAATTCTCGATTATAATTTCCGTTGGAATAGGAAAAAATAGATCAAATTCCGAAATAAAAGCTTCTCCAGATGGTAAAAATGAGTTTAATTTATCAATATATCTTGGTAATTTTTTTTTAAATTGTTTTCGTATTTTTTGATTTTTATTTTTTTCAAAATAAATTCCAGGACTCCGAATAATTTGACTAACAATAACACGTTCACATCCATTAATAACAAATGTTGCATATGTAGTCATAAGGGGTAGAGTAAGAATTGGAAACTGATTATGATAACGAATACTATTTATGATTTTATCTCTAACTTCAATTGGAATAACTAATTGTGCTCTATAGTTTCCACTATATTTTCTTGCAATTAATAGACTATAAGGTGGTTTAATTAAATTGTATTCTTCTCCAAACATTATATATTCAGTATTTTTACTGAAGTCATGAATTCGAGAAAATAAACTTAACTCTTCATTTAAACCTTGAGTAATAAACCAACAAAAGCTTATTCTTTGCATCGCCAGAAAATCTGGGAGAGCATTAATATAATTTATATTTTGTTTCATAATTTTTGTTAGTAAATATTATGGGATTAATTATTTCTTTTGGATTTCATACTAAATAACGTTAAGAAAATTTTTAATTTTCTTAACTAAATAAAGTTCAAATATATACATTTATAGAATTTTTAAATTTTAAAGGGTTAAATTTCTATAACTTTTAAATAACTAACTAATTGTGCTTTTTTTCTTGCAGCAGTATTTTTATGAAATATATTTCTTTTGGTACCTTTATCAATTAAACTATAAATAGAATTTAGAGTTTTTTTTACTTTCTCTTTATCTTCTAAGCTTTTTGAACTTTTATAAACTTCTAAATATTTCAAAAAACTTTTTGTTAATGTTCTCACTGAACTTTTATATAAACGATTTTTTAAACGATTTCGTTCATTGATAAGAATACGTTTTTTTGCGGATTTAGTATTAGCCATAATATTATTTAAATATTTTAAATAGTTATTTTAAAAATTAAGGTTTAATGTAATATAATACATTTGATGAGAAATGTAAAAGTTTTTAAAATAAAAATTTTTTATCTTAATAAATAATGATTAACCCTTGATAAGATAAAAATTTTTAGGCAATATAATAATAAAATTATTATATTAAATTTCTATGGCAAAAAATAAAGGTAGTCGAATTTTAATTACTTTAGAATGTACCGAGTGTCGTTCAAATCTAAATAAACGATCACCTGGTGTTTCAAGATATTTAACACAAAAAAATCGACGAAACAATCCAGAAAGATTAGAATTAAAAAAATATTGTCCACATTGCAATCAATCAACTATTCATAAAGAAATAAAATAAATTATGATATCAAAAAAACAAAAACCATCACCAATTAATATTAATCAAAAAATTGATTATAAAGATATTGATTTATTGACATTATTTGTAACAGAACAAGGAAAAATTTTACCAAGACGTGCTACAGGTGTAAGTATTCAGCAACAACGGAAATTAGCAAAGGCAATTAAAAGAGCAAGAATGTTATCATTATTTCCTTTTGTTGCCTCTAATTCTGTTTAAAAATTTTTAGAGTTATTATAAGATAATAATAACTCTAAAAATTTTTTAATTTCAATTTCAATTAATTTATAAGGAGAATTTTATGGGGAATTTTATCGATAAAACATTTACAGTAATCGCTGATATTCTCTTAAAAGTTTTACCTGCAAGTAAGCAAGAAAAACAAGCTTTTTCTTATTATAGAGCAGGAATGTCTGCACAATCGAAAGGTCGTTATGCAGAAGCATTACAAAATTATTATGAAGCTCTTCAAGTGGAGGAAGATCCTTATGATCGTAGTTATACACTTTATAATATTGGTTTAATTTATGGAAATACAGGGAAATATACTCAAGCTTTAGAATTTTATCACCAAGCTCTTTCTTTAAATTCAAATCTTCCTCAAGCTTTAAATAATATTGCTGTCATATATCACTCACAAGCTCTTAGAGCCCAAAGTTTAGCAGAAGATGAATATATTGAATTATCAAAAGAATTATTTGATAAGGCAGCAGAATACTGGATCCAAGCACTTAAGTTAGCACCTGATAATTATCCTGGTGCACGAAATTGGTTAAAAGTTACTGGACGATTGAGTAATAATAATTAATAAATTATTTAATTGTGTTTAGTCAATTATATTCAAGAATTCAATTAATTTTGTTGTACAATAATAGTTAATAATTAAACTTGTTAATTTTTTACATACTACAGAAGATTGTGAAAGTATATTTATTCTCAAGTATTTTAAATATATGTTAAATCAAAATGGTAAAAACTAATTTAAATAAAGGTTACGTTACTCAAATTATTGGTCCTGTACTAGATATTAAATTTTCTGAAGGAAATTTACCACCTATTTATAGTGCAATTGAAATTGGATTAGAAGATGGAACTTCAACTATTGTTGAAGTACAACAATTATTAGGTGACAATAAAGTACGAGCAGTATCAATGCGATCAACAGACGGTTTAAGACGTGGAGTTGAAGCTGTAGATTTAGGTACTCCAATTAGTGTACCAGTTGGTACTCCGACATTAGGTCGAATTTTTAATGTAATCGGTGAACCTGTTGATGAGCAAGGTGATGTTTCAGTCGATGAAACTTTACCAATTCATCGCGATGCTCCAGCATTTACTGAATTAGAAACAAAACCATCGATTTTTGAAACTGGTATTAAAGTGGTTGATTTATTAGCACCTTACCGTCGTGGAGGAAAAATTGGCCTATTTGGTGGAGCTGGTGTAGGAAAAACAGTATTAATTATGGAATTAATTAATAACATTGCAAAAGCTCACGGTGGTGTATCTGTATTTGGTGGTGTAGGAGAACGTACCCGTGAAGGGAATGATTTATACGAAGAAATGAAAGAATCAGGTGTAATTAACTCTAATAATTTCGCTGAATCTAAGGTAGCTCTAGTATATGGTCAAATGAATGAACCACCAGGAGCACGTATGCGTGTTGGATTAACTGCCTTAACAATGGCAGAATATTTCCGTGATGTTAATAAACAAGACGTATTATTATTTATCGATAATATTTTCCGTTTCACACAAGCAGGTTCTGAAGTATCTGCTTTATTAGGTCGTATGCCATCAGCAGTAGGTTATCAACCAACTTTAGCTACAGAAATGGGTGCCTTACAAGAACGTATTACGTCAACTACACAAGGTTCAATTACATCAATTCAAGCTGTATATGTACCTGCTGATGATTTAACTGATCCAGCTCCAGCGACTACTTTTGCTCATTTAGATGCAACAACAGTATTATCACGTAACTTAGCAGCTAAAGGTATCTACCCTGCAGTAGATCCGTTAGATTCAACTTCAACAATGTTACAACCAAACATTGTTAGTGAAGAACATTATGGAATTGCTGAAACTGTAAAAGAAACTTTACAACGTTATAAAGAATTACAAGATATTATTGCAATTTTAGGTATTGATGAATTATCTGAAGAAGATCGTTTAACAGTTGCTCGAGCCCGTAAAGTAGAACGATTCTTATCACAACCATTCTTTGTTGCTGAAATTTTTACAGGTTCACCTGGAAAATATGTTTCTCTAGAGCAAACTATTAAAGGTTTTACAATGGTATTAAAAGGTGAATTAGATGATTTACCTGAGCAAGCTTTCTATCTTGTAGGTGATATTGACGAAGCGATCGCAAAAGCAGAAACTCTAAAATAAGGATTATAGTATATGGTTATGAACATTCGAGTTCTTACCCCAGATAGAGTTATTTGCTCAACAACGGCTAATGAAGTTGTTTTACCTGGTTTAACAGGCCAAGTAGGGGTATTAGATGGTCATGCAGCATTAATCACAGCTTTAGACACAGGGTTATTACGTATAAAGTTAAATGATAAATGGACACCTATTATTTTATGTGGTGGGTTAGCTGAAATTGATCGAAATCGAGTAACAGTTTTAGTAAATGATGTAGAAGAATTAATTAATGTTGAATTAAGTGAAGCTACAAAAGAATTAGAAAAAGCAACTTTAGATGTTGAAAATGCAGAGACAAATAAAGATCAATTGGATGCTTCTGTAGAATTAAAAAAAGCAACAGCACGATTAGAAGCTATAAATTATTTATCATAAAAATAATTTAGCTTTTGGATCAATTTCTTTAATAAAATAATTACTATATTAGTTTTAAAAACTCCAGTAATTACTGGAGTTTTTAATTTCTAAAAGATCGAACTTAATATAATGATACTAATATATTTTTATTAAATGACAACTAATTCTAATTTTAATTTCATAAATAATACAAGCGTAACATTAGAATTACCTTTTTCAGAACATATAGAAGAATTACGTCAACGCATCTTTCTTGTGTTTGGTATAATTTTAATACTAACTTGTATAGCGTTTGTCGAGGTCAAAGATCTAGTTAAAATTTTAGAACTCCCAGTTCAAAATGTAAAATTTTTTCAAATATCTCCAGGTGAATATTTTATTTCAACAATAAAAATATCGTTTTACACTGGATTACTTTTCTCAAGTCCATTTGTAATAGGGCAATTAATATTATTTTTATTACCTGGATTAACTAAAAAAGAAACAAAAATTATTTTACCTTTATTATTAAGTTCATTAATTTTATTTGGATTAGGATTAGCATTCTCTTACTATACTTTAATACCAGCCGCATTAAATTTTTTTTTAAATTATAGTGAAGAAGTGCTTGAACCTTTCTGGTCTTTTGATCAATATTTTGAGTTTATCCTTGTCCTCTTTTATAGTACAGGGTTAGCTTTCCAAATTCCAATTCTTCAAATTTTAGTTGGATTATTAAATATTATATCTGCTAAACAAATGTTAGGTGCGTGGCGCTATATAATATTACTATCAACAATTCTTGGGGCAATTCTAACACCCTCAACTGATCCTTTAACACAATTATTATTATCTTTAGCAATATTGCTATTATATTTTTCAGGATTAGGTATCTTGTTTTTAATAAAGAATTAATTTATATAATAGAATATCCAGACTTAAAAAATATTTAAACTATGGCAACTAACAAGTTTTTTAAAAGTCTTTTATTTGCTTTAACAATTGCTATAAATTTATTTGGATTTTGCATTCAAGAATCATCAGCATATCCAGTTTTTGCACAACAAAATTATTCCAATCCTCGTGCAGCAAATGGAAAATTAGCTTGTGCAAATTGTCATTTAAATCAAAAAGCAATTGAAGTTGAAGCACCACAATCTGTTCTTCCAAATTCAGTCTTTGAAGTAGAAATAAAAGTACCTTACGATACAAGTAAGAAACAAATTGGAGCAAATGGAAAAGAAGCGGATTTAAATGTAGGTGGGATTTTAATATTACCAAAAGGATTTAAATTAGCTTCGAAAAGTCAGATACCAGAAGCAGTTAAAATAAAAAATAAAGGTGTCTTTATTTCACCGTATAGTACTGAATTAGATAACATTTTTGTTGTTGGTCCAATTGCTGGAAAAACGCATCAAGAATTAATTTTCCCTGTTGTTTCACCTGATCCAGAAACAAATTCAGATGTTAAATATTTAGCATATCCAATTTACGCTGGTGGTAACCGTGGTCGTGGTCAAGTTTATCCAACGGGTGAAAAAAGTAATATGAATGTTTTTGGAGCTCCACAAGCTGGACAAATTAAAGAAATTTCAACATCTGAAAAAGGTGAATCAAATATTGTAATTGTGGATTCAAATGGTACAAAAACTTCTCAAGTTATACCTGCTGGATTAAAATTAACTGTTAAACAAGGCGATGTGGTAAAAGCAGAGCAAGCATTAAACCTTGATCCAAATGTTGGTGGCTTTGGTCAAGAAGAGTCAGAAATTGTTTTACAAAATTCTTCACGTATTGTTGGCTATCTTGCTTTTTGTTTATCTGTTTTATTAACACAAATATTTTTAGTCTTAAAGAAAAAACAATTTGAAAAAGTTCAAGCTGCAGAGCTTAACTTTTAATCTTTAAAAAATAAAGAACAAGGAATGACTTAATTAGATTAGGCATTCCTTCGTTCTAGGTAGATTGGTTAAATACTAAGTCAGATAAAATATTTATTAGAGCTAATTATTTGATCTAATCTGAATTGGTTTTTCTAGAATTTTAGCAGCTATAATATCTCAATATACTAAATAATCACGATTATAAGAAATTTCGTGGTTGGAGCAGTAATTTTTTGACTGGGATAGGTGTATGGCTTACCAGCAAATACAAGTTTTATAAATCAGCGATGATAAAAAAGCTAGAAATTCAAAGATTACGGATACTAGAAACTGCCGACTGATAGACTAAAGAGGAATTAGATACAATAAGTTATTTTCAAGGAACCGGTTTTTATAGTAAACACCAAGATCAAGATTTAAAAGTCAAACCAAATATATTTGATATAAGACAATCTTTCTTATTGAAGATGCATGACGACAAATTAAGAATATACCATTTTAGATAGTTTTAATCGTTGAAACAATGAAAAGTATCTAAAATGGTATATTCTCAAGGATAAAATTAGAATATTGATTTAACCCACTTCTTATTTTGATTAAAGAATTTATGATTTATTCTCGTTCGATATCTTCCTTTTCCTTTAAATCTAAAATTTAATTTATATCTTCGATCTTTAAAGTAGCTGTAATATGATACAATTTTAACTAATACGAATCTTCTCTTGCATCAATAAATTCTTGTATATCAGCTCGTGTGATCTCATACATTAACTTCGATACTATGATATACGGATATCCCTGTGGTACAAAATCATTTTCAAATCTTTCCATAAGAGTGTATAAAAATTAAGTTGTTACTACTTCTATCAGATAAGAAGCATCATTCTCTAAAGTTACAAAAACATATAAGCTATCATTTACCAAGTTCAAATATTTTATTTTTTTAATTTTCATTTTTTATTTAAATATTGATACAACTTGTTAATGAACATATTTACGATAAGCTACCTCTTCGATGAAAAAATATTTCATTGGGGGGTTAAATTACAAATATACTTTGTATTAAAATATGTTTTATAAAATACCAAACCGTTCCATATTGTAATTTAAAAATACAAATGTGTGGTATAAATATCATTATACTATACATTTGTATTTAGATAGACTATATTCGACAAATTACGATTTTTGTGGTAAAATTGTATACTGGCTTACAAGTTCACGGAATTCAAAACCATTAATTGTCTCTGCATCTAATAATTTTTCAACAACTAAATCAATAATAACTCGATTATCTAAAACTATCTCAGTTGCTATTTGTTCACAATGATTGACAATTTTACATACTTCTGTATCAATTCTATCAGCAACGGCTTCGTTATATTCACCACCACCACCTACAAACATTTGTTCATTATTCTCATCTTCAAGAGCAATTGGGCCAATATTTGACATTCCATAACGTGTAACCATTTGTCTTGCGATATTTGTAACTTGCTGTAAATCATTACTAGCACCTGTAGTTACTTCTGGATCTCCAAAAACAACTTGTTCAGTTACACGGCCCGCTAATGTTGTAATAATACGAGCTAATAATTGAGAGCGAGAAACTAATGTTTGATCTTCTTCAGGTGTAAACCATGTAAGACCTTTTGCACCTCCACGAGGAATTAAAGTTATTTTTTCAACTTCATCATGATTTTCTAAAACTGAGCCGACAATAGCATGACCAACTTCATGATAAGCAATTAACTTTTTATTTTTAGTATCTTCCATTGTACTTCCAGCAATACCGCCAATAATTCGATCAGCAGCCTCATTTACCTCATTTTTGGTAATTGTTGTTTTTTTATAACGTGTTGCTAAAATCGCTGATTCATTTAATAAATTTGCTAAATCTGCACCTGAAAATCCAGGTGTTCGGTTCGCTAATTGAACTAATGAAACATTTTCATCAAACGGTTTATTACGAGCATGAACTTTTAAAATACCAATTCTACCTAAACGATCAGGTAAGCCTACCGTTATTTGTCGGTCAAAACGACCTGGACGTAATAATGCTGCATCTAAAATATCAACACGATTAGTTGCCCCGACTACAATTACACCTTTATTTTCTTTAAACCCATCCATTTCAGTTAATAACTGATTTAGAGTTTGTTCACGTTCATCATTACCACCACCAATTCCTGCTCCTCGTTCACGTCCAACTGCATCAATCTCATCAATAAAAACAATACAAGGAGTATTTTCTGATGCTTTTTTGAATAAATCACGAATCCGAGCAGCTCCAACACCAATAAACATTTCTACAAATTCTGAACCTGCAACATTATAAAATGGTACTTTTGCTTCGTTTGCAATTGCTTTAGCTAATAATGTTTTACCTGTACCAGGAGGCCCTACTAGTAAAACACCTTTTGGTATTTTTGCTCCAACAAGAGTATATCTTTCTGGTTCTTTTAAAAATGAAACAATTTCTTCAAATTCAGCTTTTGCTTCATCAATACCTGCAATGTCATCAAATGATATACCAGTGTCTGGTTGTTGATCAAATCTAGCTGGAGATTTACCTAAATTCATTGGAGATGAACCAGAATTTCCTGAAAAATTATCTGAATTTTGGAAAAAGAATATTAAACTACCAATGAAAATTAATGGTAAAAGTAAATTACTAGCAATAGTTAAGAAAATACTTTTTTTAGGAGCTGGGTGAGCATCAAAATCAATATTGTATTCTTTTAATTTTTGAATCAGTTGTGATGCACCTACAGGTATTTCAACTCGAATTGATTGTGGTCGATTTCCAAGTTCTGGACTAGATGCTTGAACAATAGCATTTCTACTATTATCGTATAAATCGACCTGTTTTACCCATCCCATTTCTAGATATTCTAAAAATCTTCCATAAGTCATTCTTGAGCTACTAACATTTGTATTTAATTCTGGTTTAGATGAAGTCTCAGTCAACTCACTACTATTATTGAATGCTTTAAAGCCTATAAAAGTACAAGTTAAAAAAAAGAATCCAATAAGAATTTTCTGTATTATATTACGATCCATTTTATTTTTTTATTTAATCTTTATATAAATTTGTTATTAATTAAGTAGTAACATAAATTAAATTTTAAAACCAACTCTTTTTAGAATTTTCTTATTAAAATTATATATAAATAATTTAATTTAATAATAGCTTAGTACTTTACTTAATAAATAATTATTTAATTTATGATAAATCGTAATTCAAAAGTTCGTATTCTTAGAAAAGAATCTTATTGGTTTAATCAAGTAGGAACAGTTGCAACAGTAGATAAAAGTGGAATTAGATATCCTGTTGTAGTTAGATTTGAAAATGTAAATTATGCTGGAACAAATACTAATAATTTCGCACTTGATGAATTAACGGAAGTAGAAGATAAGTAATAAATTAATAATGTTACTTTTAAAAACAGATCAGTATAATAATTGATCTGTTTTTTTTATTATGATAATATTTTATAATTAAAATTTTTACCTAAAAAATATTATGCTTGATTACCCCCAAATTGGAAAAATGGCACCAAATTTTTTAACTATAGGAGTTTATAAAAATCGACTTGGAAAAATTCGATTATCTGATTATTATGGGAAAAAATATGTTATTCTTGTTTTTTATCCTGCAAATTTTACTTCTGTTTCTCCAACAGAATTAATTAGATTAAGTGATCGAATTTCTGAATTTCGAAAATTGTCGACACAAATACTTGCCATATCTGTAGATAGTCCATTTTCACATTTACATTATCTATTGGCAAAACGTATTCAAGGTGGGTTAGACCAACTAAATTATCCATTAATTTCTGATTTAAATCAATCTATAACTAATAAGTATAGACTACTAACAAATGATGGACTTTCTTTTCCAGGTTTATTTATTATTGACAAGGAAGGCATAATTCAATATTATACGGTTAATAATTTATTATGTGGTCGAAGTGTAAATGAATTACTCCGTATTTTAAAATCAATTCAATATGTAAAAGAAAATCCGGGACAAGCTTGTCCTGTTGATTGGACGTATGGTGATGAAATTTTATATTCTCACCCTTTAAAATCAAAAATTTATTTCAAAACATTATATTCTTATAAGAAAAGTTAAAAACTTATGCCAAAATTAAAAACTCGAAAAGCAGCTTCAAAACGATATAAAATAACTGGTAATAAAAATTTTTTACGTCGACATGCTTTTAAAGGTCATCTTTTAATGAAAAAGTCAAATAGACAAAAGCGCAAATTATCTCAAGTAATTCAAGTGAATTATAATGATATACAAGCTATTAAATTAATGTTACCGTATTAATACAATTTTTAATAAAAATTAAAATGGTTAGAGTTAAACGTGGAAATGTCGCACGCAAACGTCGAAAAAAAGTTTTATCGCTTGCAAGTGGTTATAAAGGAACACATTCTATTCTATTTAGAATAGCAAACCAACAAGTAATGAAAGCGTTAAGATATTCGTATATTGGTAGAAAACAAAAAAAACGAATTTTTAGAAAAATCTGGATAAGTCGAATTAATGCTGCTTCTAGATTAAACGGAATGTCATATAATCAATTAATTAATAAATTTAAAAAATCTAATATTGATTTAAATCGAAAAATGTTATCACAAATTGCAATTTTAGATGCATCTACATTTAAATCTTTAATAAATTTAGATTAATTCTAAAATTACTAAATTTCAACCTAATTTAGATTGTATTTACAAAATAATTATAATCTGAATTAGAAAATTATAAAAAATTTTTATAATATGAATATTAATGACGATTTAGAAAAATTAATTGAAAATTTACCTTTTTTTATCCAAGAATATTTAAATCAACATAATTATAAAGATCAACTTATTGAAATTGTATTAGATTTAGGAAGACGACCTGAAGCTCGATTTGTTAGTGGCAATGAATATTTATCTCAGAAAATTATTTCTTGGCAAGATATAGATTATATAACAAAACGAATTAGTAGATTTAGTAATGAGAATCGTGCAGGTATTGAAAGAACTCTTCATAGAATAAGTTGCATTCGAAATCGGCAATTTTTAATAAATGGATTAACATGTCGTGTGGGTAGAGTTATATTTGGTACAATTTCTGTAATCAGAGATTTATTAGAATCAGAAAAATCAATATTAATATTAGGTAAACCAGGTGTTGGTAAAACAACTATTATTCGTGAAATTGCAAGGGTTTCGGCAGACGAAATGGAAAAAAGAGTTATTATAATTGATACATCCAATGAAATTGCAGGTGATAGTGATATCCCACATTCTGGAATTGGTCAGGCAAGAAGAATGCAAGTAGCAAAAGCTGAACTACAACACCAAGTAATGATTGAGGCAGTTGAAAATCATATGCCTCAAATTATAGTTATTGATGAAATTGGTACAGATCTTGAAGTATTAGCTGCTAGAACTATTGCAGAAAAAGGTGTTCAACTAGTTGGAACTACACATGGAAATTGTTTAGAAAATCTGATTAAAAACCCACCATTATCTGATTTAATTGGTGGAATTCAGTATGTTACATTAAGTGATGAGGAAGCAAAACGTAGAAGAACTCAGAAGAGTATTTTAGAACGAAAAGCTTATCCTGCTTTTGAAATTATAATCGAAATAAATTCTCAAAATTCTTGGACTATTCATGAAAATGTAAAAAATTCAGTCGATTTATTTTTACGTGGTAATTTTAGAATTGGTCAAGTTAGACAATTTTCTTTAATTGATAAAGTAAAAATTAAATGTCAAAGATTTCATAATTATCAACACTCTTTATTAAAAAATACTAAGAATTTAAATAACTCTTTTATTTTACCAAATAAAAACTGGATTTTAATTAATCAATTAAAGGATAAAAAATCTTTAAAATTAAAATCAAAAAAATTAATAATTTATCCCTATTCTATATCGAATAATTTGTTAAAAGAAGTTTTGCTAAAAATTGGATTTCAATTTATATTAACAAATGAAATTAAAAAAGCCAGTTTAATAATTGGGTTAAAAAAACACTTAAAACAAAATTTAAAATTAACAAATTTAGCAAAACAAAAGAATATTCCTATTTATACTTTAAATCATGTTAACTTATATCAAGTAACAAAACTTGTTCAATTTATTAGTTTATAAAATTTTTATACTAAAAAATTTTTGTTATGTCAGATAATCTTACACGATTACAAAATATTGTTGGAAAACAACTTGGAATCAATCCAATTAAAATAAAACCAGAAGCCGATTTTGGAAAAGAATTGGGTGCTGATTCATTAGATGTTGTTGAATTGGTAATGGCGATTGAAGATGAATTTGAAATTGATATCGAAGATCAAATAGCTAGTCAAATTGTAACTCTTAAAGATGCTTTAGATTATATTGAAGAAAAATGGGAGAAATAAAAATTTATTTTTAGTCATTGACTAAAAATAAATAAAATTATTAGTTAAAATCATGTATAAAATAAAATATTCCAGAGGTTTAACAAAAAAAGAGAGAAGACAAGTGTCTCATCATCATGATATAATAATTGATGTTGAGGGCCATCCACAATTACGAGTTGAATTTTGGCACACTCGATACAAAGTTTCTGCTCATGGTGCCGTTCATGGTTTACCATATAGTATAAAAAATAATAGTAGGACAAAGACTTAAAAGAGCGATGATACTGCATTGGCAATGATGCAATCAATAGAAAATATGCCTCATCGACCAAACGCAATATGGTTTGATCAAGAGAACGTAACTTATCAAGGTGGAACCGATCGCAAATTTTCGGCAGTTCACATTTTTTATAATAATACTAAAGTTATTGTTGTTTTTAATAAACAGACAGGGAATTTTGTTACTACTTGTCAATTAACAAAAAATCAAGAAACTGAATTAAAAACGACTCACAATTTTGGTGGCGGAGAGAGTTAGTTTAGTGGAAAAGTAAACAATTTACCTTCAAAAGGCATCACTCCAATAAACAGTTTTGAGAACAATGTTATGGATATTACATCTGTAGATGATTCTAATAATTAAAATTTAAAATGACTTACAATCAACAAAAACACATACAATTATTAAAACGTTACCAAGATTTTAAGAATCAAGGTAAATCCTTTTATAAGGAAAGTCCAGAAAAGAATTCTGAATTATCTAAATATAACGTAGCTGTAGAACAAAATATTTTTTGGCAACAGCGTTATAAAGTTAATGAATTAATGCAAGATTTTCTCAATAGAAAAATTGATGGTTAGGAATTTTGTGATCGAGTCTTTGGACTCCGCCGTAATTTAATGATTGCATATGATCAATTTCTAGTCCAATTAGGTGCGGGAGAAGTGACAGATTTTCAACCAGATCCAAGATCAAAAAAGCTTAGTGGTTTTTTAGGTGGTCTATTCTTTCTGTTACTGTGATGATTTTATGGAGGATTACGAAAATGACCAATTTTCCAATGCTATGCAAAACGGCTTTTTAAACTTTCAAAAAGCTTTAAATGAAGAGTGATAAATTATCTTACTCTTCTTAGTTATTTATATTTTATTCTAATCACTCAAACCTGCCCATTTTGGGATGAGTTTTAGCTGGGTAACTAATTTAGACGTTGTTAAAAAAACCTCCGAATCTAAGAGAGTTTTTTTATTATTTTAGTTAAAATTATTAATATTATAAAAGTCATTCCTTAGTTTCTATAAAGGAATGACTTAATTTTTTAAGTTAAAAGTTAGTATAATTCATCTTCTTGATGTACTAAAATTGTACAATCTGATTTTGGATATGCAATACAAGTTAAAACGAATCCAGCTTCTACTTGATCATCATCTAAGAAAGTTTGTTCTGATTGATCAATTTCACCTTCTGTTACTTTACCTGCACAAGTTGAACAAGCACCTGCACGACATGAGTATGGTAATTCAATACCTTGCTCTTCAGCAGCATCTAAAACAAATACATCATCATTACAATCGATTGTTGTATTAATATCATGTTCTTCACTTATTAATGTCACTTTATAAGTAACCATATAACTCCTTATTTTTTTATAAATATAAAGTAAATTTAAAAAAATTGCTTTAATGTTACTTTACTGTATTACATTATACTACGTAAATTTGATACAGATAAATTTTTTTTATTAAAATTTTAATAAGTGTTTCTCGTCTATTAAATTTTTTGTTTGAGACGACTTGCTTTTCCTCTTAAATTTCTTAAATAATAAAGTTTCGCACGTCTAACTTTTGAGGAACGTAATACTGTAATTGAATCTACTTTTGGAGAATGAATCAAAAATATTCTTTCAACACCAATTCCTTGTAATATTTTTCGAACAGTTATTGTTGTATTAATCGAACTATTTTTTTTTGCAATAATAGTGCCCTCATAAAATTGAACTCTTTCTCTTTTACCTTCAATAATTTTAACTCCAATTTTAACATTATCACCAGTTTTAAGCATTGGAAGGTTTTTTTTAAGAAAATTACTTTCTATATCATTAATTGTTTTTTGAATATTGAATTTAAGCATAAATTTCGACTACTAAATGTAATTATTTCTTATTGCTAATTCTACAACTAGATCTGAAAAAAAACAATATTAAAATATTTTCTATGCATTCGACTGGGTTCGAACCAGTGACGTTCCAGAGGAAACTGGATTATGAGTCCAGTGCCTTCAACCACTCGGCCACGAATGCAAATATGGAGCTGATGGGAGTTGAACCCACGTCCATTTAAAATTGTTTAATGTACTCGTTCACAGGCATAGTTCAAAAGAACGAATTATTATTATTATAAAATTATTCTAAACTATACTAAGCAAAAATGTCTAGTTATAGTGAACAATAAAAATTTCTTTAGTTTTTAAATAGCAAATTGAAGTAAGTTTAAAGAATTTTCTCTATTTCTAATATTTACTACTTTTGAGATAAACGAAATTATATTATTAGCATTTATTTTAAATTTGTAGATTTTTACGAAGAATACAAACTTCGACCTGATTCATACACTATTAAATTTTAAATGTCGAAACCAAAGCAGCCCCCACAAATAATTAAATAAATTATAAGCATGAAGGGAATCGAACCCTCGACTTTCAGAATCGGAATCTGATGCTCTATCCACTGAGCTACATGCTTTCAGTGGAAAAACTTACTACTAATTTTATTTTTAAGTAATAAATTTTTTTAAAGTCTATAGTATTTTTCAAAAAGTGAAAAATACTATAGACTTTAAAAAAATTTATTACTTAAAAATAAAATTAGTAGTAAGTTTTTCCACCACCCCATTTTTCTGTAAGAACTTTTGGTTGTAATAAAATATGACCAGAAATTGCAGTTAAATCTTCATCAGTAAGTGAACGCATACGTGGATAAATATCGGCACTCTTAATACTTGGATGAACTTCTGCAATTGATTCTAATCCATCGTATGATGTTGGATTTTTTAAATAATCAACTAATGCATCAACATTATCACGACGTGGTGTTGCTAAACTTAAAGCTTCTGGATCTAATCCAACATTTGGATTTGTTTTACTAATACCACCTACGTGGCATGCTCCACAAGTCGCGTTAAATAATCGTTTACCACGCTTTACTTGTTCAGGAGTTAAAATAATTGTTTTCCCAGATCCATCTTTAACAACTGTTCTTGTTGCTTCATCTAAATCAATTGCTGAAGCACTCAGAACTGAAATACTAAAAATACCAAAGAATAATACAGAAAAAAGTTGTGAATACTTTTTAAACATAATTTAAAAAAAAATTATTTATGAACTTGAAACCAAGATTATAACAAATTGAAAATTACTTTTTTTTCTTTTTTTTTAATTTTGCCAGATTTGCAATCAAACCTCGTAATCTAATATTTTCCCAACCAGCCACTAGAACTATAAAAATAATAAGTACTTGACTAAATAATAAAATTGGATCTAATCTCCAACCATGAATTATTAAAATACAGCTGTAAAGGAAACCAATAGTTGCAAAAAATATATCTTCATCTCTTGCAACTTCTGGTTTAATATGTCGGAGAAAATATAATATTAGTACCCCAAAACTTATAATAATCCCTAAAAAAATATTCGGGCCAAAGCTAAAGTTTATCATAAGGTATTCAATTTTAATTTAATCCATTTCTATTTTATGGTAGATTAACTAGAAACATTAAAAACTCAAATTATATCATAATTACATATTTAATTATTAAATAATTTAAAATTGATATTAGCTTCGTGTCACACGATCATTTGTACTAATAAGAGCTAAAGCACCACCAATAGCAACTAAAACAACCAGACCTGCAATCAAACTACCAACGAAGTTTGATAGTGAAGGTGATACAGAGAAAGCAACTGTTAATGAAGATAAAGATGTCATTTTTAATTTCCTGTTATTTTAAATAATAAAGTTAAAAATAGTAAGATTGACTACACTAAATATTGTATCAGCTTTTACAAAAAAAATATAATTAATATTTAAATAATTTCAAATTATTCAACACTATATCTCAATTGAAAGTTAAACTAAAAAATTCTTTATTAATTAGATATAGTTTTAATACTAACTTTAAATATTTATTTTATGCTGCTATTTTACAATCCTGACATGATAAATAAATTTAAAAATTATATTAAATCCTATATCTAATTATTAAAGTACTAAATTTTTATTTAATAGTCAACTCTTAAAAAGGATATAATTATAAAAATTATATTGTTATTTTCTTATATATATGATATACTATTAGTTATATTCATTTAAGCCCGGATAGCTCAGTTGGTAGAGCAGTGGATTGAAGATCCTCGTGTCACCAGTTCGAATCTGGTTCTGGGCATTTTATTTTATAGATCAAAATTAAAAAATTTTGTTCTCTTTTCATCAAATCTTAGTTTGATACTACCAATTGGACCATTACGTTGTTTAGCAATAATTAATTCAGTTAAAGAATGATTTATAGTATTACTTTCATTTTGTTTAAAATTATAATGATTACTTCTATATAACATTAAGACTAAATCAGCATCTTGTTCAATTGATCCGCTTTCTCTTAAATCGGCTAACATTGGTTTTTTATCAACACGATTTTCTATATTTCTACTAAGTTGGGATAAAGCAATTATTGGAATATTAAATTCTCGAGCAATATTTTTTAATATTCGAGTAACTTCTGATAATTCTTGAGCGCGATTTTCAATTTTCAATCTTAAATTTTGTATTAATTGAAGATAGTCAATAATAACTAGTCCAATTTGACTTTGTTCGAAAATTATTGTTTTTATTTTAGATCGAATATCTTGAATAGATAAATCTGATGAATCATCAATAAATAGTGGTAATTTTGCCATAATTTTTAGTATTTTATTTAATTTAGCCCAATCATTTTGATATAAATTCCCACTTCTTAATTTACTTTGAGTAATACTTGTTTCTATTGCTAATAATCTATACATTATTTGTTCTTTTGCCATTTCTAAACTAAAAAATAAAACAGGTAATTTTAAATTTTTAAGTATATTTAACGTTATGTTTAAACCTAATGCAGTTTTACCCATAGAAGGCCTTCCAGCAATTATAATTAAGTCAGATTTTTGAAATCCTTGTGTTAGTGAATCTAGATCATAGAACCCGGAAGCTAATCCAGATAATGAAGGATTTAAAGATTTTTCTTTTAATTCAAAAAAGATATTATTAAGTAATTCAGCACTATTAAACAATTTTTGTGTCTTAATTTCATTTGTTAAATTAAATAGCTTATTTTCAAAATTATTTAATATAATTTCTAATGGAATGTTAGTTATATATCCTGAATTAATTGCTTCATAACCTAATTTAATTAATAAGCGTCTAAAAAACTTATCTTTAATTAAACGAATATATTCTTCAAGATAAACTAAATTTGGAATTTGACTTATAAGTTCAATTAAAATTTTTATACCACCAATTTTTTTTAATAATCCATTATCTTGTAAAAACACACTTAAAGTAAAAATATCAATTGGTAATTTATTTTTATACATAAAAATAATAGTTTTGTAAATTTCTTGATGATTTTTAAAGTAAAAGGCTTCAACTTGAAGTGTTCGGAATGTAATTTCAATAGATTCGGAGTTTACTAATAAACAATTTAAAATCATTTTTTCAGCTAAAAAATTATGTGGCAAATATTTATCAACAAATATTTGCCCATTAGTATTTGTAACTTGTTTCATTTTCAAATCTTAAAATTTAATTAAAGTTTAAAATCTTGTAATTTTAGTTTATTAAGATTATAATAAATTTTATATGCGTCCTTAGTTCAGTTGGTAGAACGCTAGTCTCCAAAATTAGATGTCGAGGGTTCAAGTCCTTCAGGACGCGTTTCTCTTTTATAAGAGGTTTTTATTTTTAATTAATAGAATTTACTTAAATAAAAAATTTTGTAACAAAGTTAATGTGTAAAAACTCCTATTGTTATTTTTATTTTATCAAAATTATATTATTAAATTTTAATGGCTAAAAAAATTACTGCGTTAATAAAACTTGCTTTACCAGCAGGGAAAGCAACACCTGCACCACCAGTTGGACCTGCTTTAGGTCAGCATGGTGTTAATATTGCAGCATTTTGTAAAGAATATAATGCTCGGACTAATGATAAAGCAGGACTTATTATTCCTGTCGAAATTTCAGTTTATGAAGATAGAAGTTATACATTTATTCTTAAAACACCTCCAGCATCTGTATTATTAGCTAATGCAGCTAAAATTAAAAAAGGGTCAGCAACTCCTAATCGAGTAAGTGTTGGTTCTATTAAAAAAGTTCAATTAGAAGAAATTGCAACTATAAAATTACCAGATTTAAATACTACAAAAATTAGCAGTGCTATGAAAATTGTTGAAGGAACTGCCCGAAATATGGGTATCTCCATTGTAGATTAAGTTAAAATTAAATAAGTTTTTAATGGAGAAAAATTATGCGAAAACAATCACGGCGGCATAAAGAAAATATAAAAAAAACTAAAAACAATCTTTATTCAAATTTAGAAGAAGCTATAGCAACTCTAAAAGAAACATCTACAACAAAATTTGTAGAAACAGTTGAATTGCATGCCAATCTAAATATTGATCCAAAATACGCAGATCAGCAATTAAGAACTACTGTCACTTTGCCACATGGAGTTGGAAAACAAGTAACTATTGCTGTTTTGACAAATGATGAAAATTTTAACGAAGCACAATTAGCAAATGCTGATATTGTTGGGAATGATGATTTAATTGAAAAAATTACTCAAGGAGATATTGGATTTGATTTATTAGTAGCAACTCCAAATATGATGCCTAAATTAGCAAAGTTAGGCCGTGTACTTGGTCCTAAAGGACTAATGCCATCACCAAAATCAGGGACTGTCACAAGTACATTGGAATCAACATTAACAGAATTTAAAAAAGGTAAATTTGAATATAAAGCTGATAAGACTGGAATTGTTCATGTTAGTTTTGGAAAATCAGATTTTAGTAATATTCAATTAGTAGAAAATTTAAAAGCATTATATAATTCAATTGAAAAAAATCGCCCATCAGGAGTTAAAGGTAAATATTTTAGAAGTGTATATATTTGCACAACAATGGGTTCATCGATTCAATTAGATTTAAATATTTTTGAATAAAAATAAAAATAAAACTTTGTAATATTAATAGTATTAATTATGGCAGAAAAAATTGATCAAATTATTGAAGATTTAAAAACTTTAACATTATTAGAAGCTTCAGAACTAGTAACAAAAATTGAAGAAACATTCAATGTAGATGCTTCTGCAAGTGCTGGACCAGCTATGGTAATGACAGCTGCTGCCGGAGCGGCTGAAGAAGTTGAGGAAAAAACAGAATTTAATTTAATGCTTGATGAAGTTCCAGCTGATAAAAAAATTGCTGTATTAAAAATTGTACGAAGTTTAACAGGATTAGGATTAAAAGAAGCTAAAGAATTAGTAGAATCAGCACCAAAACAAATTCAAGAAGATATGGCTAAAGATGCTGCTGAAGAAGCAAAAAAACAAATTGAAGATGTAGGTGGAAAAGCATCGCTTAAATAATTAATAGAAATTAATTTACTTATTATTTAAATAAATATGTCTTTAGCTTCAAAGGTTGGTACTCTAATTGGAACTGGAACAGCTTATGTTGTACATTATACGAAAAAAGGAGCTACTCCACTCGGCGTGGTTAGTATAGTATATGCTCATAGAAAAGATATTCAAACATTTGCTGTTCAAAATAATCTTTTAGAATGCTTAAAATATATTCATTAATCTAAGGAGATTTTTTATGGGGGTGGTTCGGTGCTTGTGGTGAACTTATAGGTTCTGCGACTGCTACTTTTGTTCGAACATCAGCCGAATTAAAGCAAAAAGAATTAGTTGAGTCTACTGATTTCTGTCCTAATGAAACGAAGAAATTTATTTCAAAAAGTTTAGAACGTTGTCGGCCAGCTAATAATGCCCCAAGTTTCTCAATATTCCCTGAGAGCTTTCTAGAATCCTCTAGAATCGACGAATATTTAAATATTCGTCGATTGCCAAAGTAGATTGAATATAGTCGGGTTTAAAATCGAGTAAGCAAGAGATGCCACAACTGTGAAGAAAATTATTATAAATTTTAATACTTCAGATTAAATCATATTACCTTGTTAATGACAAGGTAATATGATTTAATCTGAAGAAGAATAAAAGATAGAAATTTTTTAACTATAAATTCAATTAGTAAGTTTTTTTCCCAAAATCTTTCATATCATCTAATACCAGTCTTAATTTATTGATATCTCCGATATCGGCTGGTATAGTGCCGCCAGTACCGACAAGATCAATTGGAACTTCTTCACCAAAAAATCGTTCTTCTGTACCACCCATAAGTTCATCGGTAATAGAACTAGCTATCCATATCGGTGCGCCTAAGGTAAATTTACATAATTGACACACAGGTTTGATCTTATCTGGTACGTAAAATGATGACATATGGAAGAAAAAGAATGCAGGTAACGAATACCCAATAATTCCAGGTAATGTTAAAGAAACAGATTTTGATCCAATTGCAGCTGCGTACGCCATCTTAGATAACTCAGTACCTGTGAATGGAGCAATTAAAGTTAACGGAATAAATCGCTTGATACGAAGATAATTTTTATATTTTCTTCTAAAATCATACATGTCCTTTAAGTTTTTAAAGTTCTGCTCAGAGATTTTTCTTGATAATTTAGCTTCTTCTAGAACAGATTTAACTAAACGTTGATTCTTGCTTAATTGTCCTTTATCAGAAAATAAATCTTGAACTTCTTTGTTAGTAGCCCTACGAAGCTTATCCTCAAAATCAATATTTTCTGACTCCATTTCAAAGAACGCTTCATCTGAATAACAAATGTCTTGTTGATTACCGCCTCGAAAAAACAAATGACTATTAATTTTTCTTACACCACGTAATAATAGAGATTTACCTATAATTTTGTTAATTATATTTTTTTGATTTCTAGACATGATTAAATTATTATTAAATATTATGAGATATTAGAAATTATATCATAATATTTAATATTTAATAATATTTAATTCTAATTTACTTTATTTTAATATTTTTTTAATTTTCTTGTGAAATATAAATGACAAATACATTATTAAATATTGTAAATATGGAAATTTTTACTTAATTTGTCAAGTAATTTGTCATATTTTTATGGTTTAAATTACCTGGTATATTAATAAAAATCAGTACTATAAATCTTAAATGACAACTTGACAACCACCCTAATAATAAATATTATAAAGATAAGTTGTTAAATAGATCAGACTCTGATGGACTGCTGCTTCAATGAAATTCTGGCCTTAAAATGGGCGTATTTTTTGATGAAGGTGAAAGATAAAATAATTAATTGGAAAGACTTGTTATCAAACTATTTTGTAACGAACTTAAATTTTAAAAATTTAAGTTCGTTTTAATTCAGATAACAACATTTTTGCAGAATTTCTTAAATTTTCTTCATAAGTGACTGATGAATTCGAATTTGGATCAAAACTGTCACACTGGTCATACATAGCCATAAGAGACATTCCAATCTTGTATTCGTTATTTTTATTTTCTAGTAAGAGATTTGATAATTCATCAAATTTTTGTTCAAAATTTCGTTTCATTTCGCGTAAATCTTGATTTATATTATCATATTTTGCAATGAAATAAAAAGAAAAATCTTCTGCATTAATCTGATTAGTTAAAAAAATCTCCATTAATTCGATGTATTTATTTTTTTGTCTTAAATGAAGATTTTCTTCAATTCTTATTAAAAATTGTGATAATTTTTTGGATTTTTCAGGATATTCTTTAAATAAAGATTTCTTATTTTTTATTAATTCGTTTGAACATTTCAATAGTTTAAAAAATTCTTGATTCTCCTTTGACATTTGTTATAAAATTTTAATAATTGATAATTTAGTTTTGATTTTATTCATTTACAGAGTTTTTGTCATCACAATTAGTCCGTAAAAAATTAATTAAACCTTCACTTGCAGGATATCCTTTTCGAATAATATCATTTTCATCAATACCCACAAACAAGTTCGTCTCCGGATCTAAATAGGCCCGTCCAATACCTTTATTAATTGGGTAATTAGAATAAACTTCTAAATTAGGACGACTGGAAAATTCGCGGAGATTAACCCGAAATTGATTCCGATTCGCCGGAGTCAGTCTTGTTCGTATTTGTTCGAATTGTCCAACCGTTGAAGGTTTATTGGCATCTTCAGTAGTTTTTAAATCGATGTCATCTATCCCCCAATCATGCCCATGTTTCACTAGCTGATGATCTAGCGCCGAATTAACAGACTCGGCTTTATAACCATCACAAAATGTAATTGTTTCTGAGTAATGTGGTGAGTTAGTATCAATGCATTCATCTTCACTTTCACTTTCTGTACCTGAATCGCTCACCTCGCTCATTTGGCGAAGGTGGTCATCAATCTTTTCAATTCGTTCTTCTGTTTTTTCGACTGATTCTGTTTGCGGAAATTGTGGCAAACCATCTCCAGCTGAATCAGAACCAAAATCATCAGGTTTTCCGGGTCCTGAACCATAATTGCTTGATCTACCACTAAAGAAACCTGAACGATGACTAGGACGACTCTGATGTTGTGGTTGTGGTGTAAAAGCATCAGCTTCACCTGCTGCACGAGCTCTTGTCAGGCCTGAGAAAAAGAAAGTTGCAGCCGCAAAGGCAGCAATGATTGATTGACGAAATTTACCACTAGTTTTATAGAAATAGACAAACAAACCTAAAAATGTTAAAGTTCCTAATAATCCAAATCTTAGCAAATATTTTTTCAAAATATTATCACCCCCTTGTATTTCTTTTTATAATAATATTATTAATATTATTAAGTTACCACAATTTAAGGTTTTATGCAAATTAAATTACAAAATCAGAATTTAAGCTTGAAATTTTTAACACCATTGTTTTTGGTTGTTTGCTATTGGTTTTATCTTAGTATCTGCTTCGGTTATTTTTCATCAAAAATTTTTTTTAATTTTTTTGATGAAATTAACAAAAATGATCTTTCTAAAAGTATTCAATTTAGGAAAAAATTTAGTTTAAAAAATATAATAAAAATTATTATTGATTTTTTTCGGAAGCTCATTAAAAATTGGTTTATACGCATTCGTGATAAATTTCTTTTTTTAATTGCTGCAATCAATAAAGTTATTAAAGCATTAAAAATTTGTAGAAAGAAATTCAAGTCAATTTTAAAATTTAAACACAATTTTCGACTATTAAAGAATCTGTTGCCCATTTTTTGGGAAACTTTTCTAATATTTTGTTCCTTTATGAATGAAATTTCCTTTTTACACAATATAATCGAGTGGATAATTCAGTTGATGAATTTTATACGATTATTAATGAAAGAATCCTTATTCATTATTAGAATTGTATATTTTTTATACTTTATTCTTCTAGGTATATTTGGTATAACCATTGGCTTTCTATTAGGCACATATAAGGTCGATGATGAGATAAATACAGTCCTTTTATTGCTTTTATTAAAAATTATTTATAATAATAGATTTGATGATGTTTTATTGGAATATTTGCACGATTTATCTCTAGAAATTAACACAGCTGAGACATTTTCTAAATTTTCGTTAAAAAGTATTGAACAAATCGATCCACGTCCGTTAAAAATAACTTTAAAAGAACCCGAACAAATTTCATTACCATTTTTGATAATTGAAGATCCTCTTGTATTTATCGATAAAGAAGTTTTATGGGACGAATCAACAAATTATCAATTTGAATTATTTAAATTTTATCGATACGTAAATCAGAAAATATAATATTAGTGACTTTTTAACTTAACTATGGGGTAAGACCTATACAGCTTTATTCATTAAAGTCTCTAAATTCAATTTTACCTTGTTATATCAGGATATTTAAAAAATAGAGTAGTTAAAAAACTTTCCATTACGTGGAAAGTTTTTTTAGTACTTTTTTCAAAGTTTGAAAAGAAAAAAACTAACCCTTTTTAGACTTTTAAAAAACTAAATAGAAAGTTTTTCATACACTATAAAACCTTCTGAAATAACTTTAGAGGTTAATTCCTTTGTACTATAAGCTGTCCCTTTTGAAATAATTTTATAGGTTTCATCGATCAATCCATGGTTTTTATACTGTTGAAGACATTCAATAAAATATTTTTTCATTTTTGTTTTTTGTTGATTTGTTAATTTTACTGAATAGTCTTCGAAAAAATCTTTAATCCAAAAAGTCTTTGCAATATTTATAGAACTAAAGACCTGAATCACTTTAAATTGAACTTCCACTTCATGTTTGGTCAATTTTTTAGTTATTAAATTAGGAAGTATGAAAGGATGGCTGTAATGAAATAACTCTTCTGAGATCCAAACTCTCCCAACCCAACAATTTTGTTTCCCTTTAGTTAAAGCTACCTCCGGAATTGTTACTAAACTCCGGTATTCTTTATCACTAAAAAATTTAATTAATGAATTAGTTTGAAGTTCATCAAAAAATTCTATTAATTTTTTTAATTGATAGTAATTATTAGATTTTTTTTGATATTCTAGAAAATCCTTCACTTGAAAGATAACTTGTCGATAAGTTGTAGACTCAAAAGCCCCTCTTTCGTAATCTAAATTTTGCGCGTAATTCAGAAATTGTAACAACATAAAGAATTTTTTTCTCTCACTTTTCCAATAAGATCACTTATTCATCTGAATATTTTTTCATTTGTAAGAAAGTTTTTTCGAGAAAAGCTCTAAATCGTAGTTCAGTGATTCCATAAGCTTCCTCGGGCTCAGAGTCTGATTTTAAAGCCTCGCAGGCATCAAAAATATCTGCTATGAGCAGAGAAAACTCGTCTGATTTTGAATCAATCAAAACGTTAGATAATCGTTCAAAATTCTTTTCAAGATTTTTTTTGATCTTCTTATCTTCTCTCTGTATCTGAAAAAATTGAAGTCTCAATAAAAGAGAGTCGATTTCGTTAGTTACATATTTCTCAATTAAAGAAATATAATCATGCCTCCGATTATAAATAATTTGATTATACAGGATTACTCCATAAGATAGTAATTCACGATATTCTATTCTATCTTCTTTATATAAAGAGCTATTTTTACTTTCCAAACTTTGATCCTTTTTTAATAATTCAATATAGCGGACTTTGTTAGATGTCTTAGTCATTTAGTTTCTCCAATTAGTTACAAAATATTTTTATTATCTTCCAAATCGATTCGTTGACCATCATTCAAGTTCATACCTGTGTGAAATTTAAAACCGTCATCGGCGAAAAATATGTCATTTCCGGTACCAGAATTGAATGCATGCGTTCCTGGAATCGTCTCATTCCAACCTTTGATCGCTCCATTCCCACCCAATGTACCAACTTTAATTTCTGTAGTTGGATCCAGTAAATGCTGACCAAGTTTTTTCATATATTCGCCAACACACTCCTGAGGCAGAATATCTGGATCTGAAAGATATTTTAAACGATCTTTGGTCGATAAAGATTTGACAGATTCTAGATCAAGATTATCAGGTAATGCTACGTCAAAATCGGGAGCATGATAAATTTTTTTGCGTGCTGTCATCTCATCGATAGAAAATGTCATATCGTCACGAGTGACGAGTAAAATTATTTGACCGTCAACTATTTTAACTTCAATTCTATTTTTATTTTTCTTGTTTTTATTTTGGTTTTGATTATTAGGAGACAATTGATGAGGAAACCTAGGAGTTGGGTTTGATGAACAACTGTCAGATTTACTTCCATAACCTGTATTTGAATTTCCTCCATCTTTACCCTGACCAGGATTTTGTTCGTTCATTCCGGTTGTTGTTTGACATCTGGTCCGTTGCGGCAAAGATAATGGAAACGCCTCTGCGCCCGGTAATATTCCATCACCCTTTACTAAGATTATATCATCTGGTTCATTAAGTTGAAATTCAAGGATTGTACCATTCCCAGTCCGAACAGTTTGACCTGAATTACGAGAATCGTTAAGACTATTGAATTCTTGAGCTGAAATTACTTTTTCCTTAATTAATGGTGTTGCATTCGAATATCTTTGAGTTTTAAGATCATTTGTTACTAAATTTCCAAATAATACATCAGATAGTATACTTTCTGCTAAAACAGTAGATAAGAAAATTCGTCGTTTTTTCCCAGAATGCTTCTTTCTATTTTTATGATTCTTTTTATTAAAGAAATTCGATAATTTCAATTTTCTTTTGTTTAGTTTCATAAAAAAATGAATTATTTAAATATTATTTTACTAAAATTTTAGTAATTTTATTTCTCCATAAATCTAATTATTTCAAAAAAATTTGGTGTTTTTTTAGGGTTTACCCTAGATAAATAGTCTTAAGAGAAATATGGAATGAGTTAATCATAGTATCAAATCAAGCGAAGTAAGTCAATTCCAAATATGCTCTGAAATAGTTATAAAATGTAAATAAACCGAGTTTAGGTGTATTTTAAATTAGAACTCTAAGCTATGGTTCAGAGTTCTAATTGAAGTTTAAAAATTTGTCCATTGTAAAAATAGTAATATTAAATATTACTATTTTTACAATCAAAAATTTAAGTTATTAGTAACGACCACCTTCTGGATTAGCTTGAACACTATAGCTTTTAATAGTGTAGTGGATCTGACGAGCTTGGCCTTCTTCACGTTCTAAGTAGAAGCCTGGTTCGTTAGTTGGACGGTTTACAATGAAAGACATAACACAACTTTCAACCGAGTAACTAGCATCAAATGCATTAACACGGATGTAACCAGCTGCACATGATTTACGAGCTTCTTTTAATTCGAACATTACAGTTCCAGGATCTTTAACATCGAATAATGGTAAACCCCATAATTCCCAGTAGCTGTTACGAGGATGTGGATCATCTGTCCACTCAATATTCATTGCCAAACCTTTACTAATACAGTAAGCAACTTGTTTTTCAATTTGTTGATCAGTTAAATCTGGTAAAAACGAGAAACAACCTTGTGTAAGTCTCACTATTCAAATACTCCTTTAATTTTTTAAAAGTAATTTATAACTTATTATACGTTTGCTGTAGCTGTCTCAGCGAAATCAGCTGTATCTGTAGATGTATAATTGAAAGAAATATCTTTCCATAAATCTAAAGCTGTTTGTAATGGACCACATGTTCTAGCAGCGTCGCGTAAAATTTGAGGACCAACTTGATTGTTGAAGTAATCTGCACCTTCGTTTCTAGCTAATACCATTGCTTCTAAAGCAACACGGTTAGCAGTAGCACCTGCTTGAATACCATCTGGGTGACCAATTGTACCACCACCAAATTGTAATACTACATCATCACCTAAGTAATGAACTAATTGGTGCATTTGACCACAGTGAATACCACCAGATGCAACAGGCATACATTTACGTAAACTAGCCCAAGTCATTTCGAAGAAAATACCATAAGGTAAATTAACCGATAAATTTGGTAAACGTAAAATGTCGTAGAAACCTTTAATCATTAAAGGATCACCTTCTAATTTACCAACAACTGTACCAGCGTGGATGTGATCTACACCAGACATACGCATCCATTTACAGATAACACGGAAGTTGATACCATGGTTTTTTTGACGAGCGTAAGTAGAGTTACCGGCACGGTGTAAATGTAAAACCATATCATTTTCACGAGCCCACAAAGCAATACTTTGAATTGCTGTATAACCCATTACTAAATCAATCATAACAATTACAGAGCCTACCGTTTTAGCATACTCTGCACGTTTGTAAACTTCTTCCATAGTAGCTGCAGTAATGTTTAAGTATGAACCTTTAACTTCACCTGTAGCTGCTGCTGCACGGTTGATACCTTCCATACAGTATAAGAAACGTTCTCTCCAACGCATAAATGGTTGAGAGTTAATGTTCTCATCATCTTTTAAGAAGTCTAAACCACCTTTTAAACCTTCGTATACTACACGACCGTAGTTTTTACCAGATAAACCTAATTTTGGTTTTACTGTGGCACCTAATAAAGGAATCCCATATTTATTTAAACGTTCACGTTCTACAACAATACCTGTTGCTGGACCTTGGAATGTTTTTAAGTATGAGTGAGGAATACGCATATCTTCTAAACGTAAAGCAGAGATTGCTTTGAATCCAAATACGTTACCAATGATAGATGCTGTTAAGTTAGCTAACGAACCTTCTTCAAATAAATCACATTCGTATGCGATGAAAGCGAAGTATACATCTGTTGCGTTTGGAACTGGATCTACACGGTAAGCTTTAGCACGATAGCGATCACAAGCTGTTAATAAATCTGTCCATACAACTGTCCATGTAGCTGTTGAAGATTCACCAGCTACAGCAGCAGCAGCTTCTACTGGATCTACACCTGGTTGTGGTGTAATACGGAATAATGCAAGAACATCAGTAGCTTTTACTGCGTATGAAGCATCCCAGTAACCCATTTTAGCGTAAGGGATTACACCAGATTCGTAACGGTCACTTTTAATTCGAGTCCGTTCTGATACAGATTGAGACAT